TTAGTTAGTTTGTTTAACGTAAGCTGGCATCAGGCTATCTTCCCGAGGGGTTACCCCCTAAGTATTGTTACCCCTAAATTGTTTAACAACCAAGTTCGAGATGGATTGGTGTTGTGCCAATTTAGCTAAGACACCAGCAAAATGCTGCCCGGCTGAAAAGCCAGGGCAACAAAATTTTGATAGAATTTTAGGTCAAAATCTGTCGATCAATTAGTACGTCTCAGCTTCAATCATTACTGTCTTTCACTTGACGCCTATCATCGGCTTGTCTTGCCGCGATCTGATAGAGAGCATTCATCTTGAGGTGGGCTTCTCACTTAGATGCTTTCAGCGATTATCCACTCCGTACATAGCTACCCAGCGTTTCCTGTTGGCACAAGAACTGGTACACCATCGGTACGTCCCTTCGGGTCCTCTCGTACAATGTTGAGCTCCTCTCAATGCTCTTACGCCTATACCGGATATGGACCGAACTGTCTCACGCATGTAAAATCCTTATGTTTCCAAAAGGCATGGACTATATCTTCATCCTTAAATTAAGGAGTCGGCGTTTTATGATTTAAAAAACCTCTTAAATCATCGAACTAAAGTCAAACACTTAGGAAAGTTTTGATTTAGTTTCAGTCTCTACAGGGAATAAATTCATTGTTATCTCAAAGTTAGATCTGATTAGTTTACTAATTCCTTTAATATTTTATTGTGTATAAAGTTGGTCACTTAACTTTAAAAAGTTAGTGGATCTTTTTTAACAGTGAGACTCTCTCAGTCAAGTTTAACTATATTTATTCTTCCCTCGGTATTACCATTTTAGCCAGTTCAACTAAAGAAGGCTTCACCGATATAAGCCGATGCTAGATTCATATTACTATGAATCAACGCAGTGAATCTACGTTCTGAACCCAGCTCACGTACCGCTTTCATGGGCGAACAGCCCAACCCTTGGGACCGACTACAGCCCCAGGTTGCGATGAGCCGACATCGAGGTGCCAAACCTCCCCGTCGATGTGAACTCTTGGGGGAGATCAGCCTGTTATCCCTAGAGTAACTTTTATCCGTTGAGCGACGGCCCTTCCACTCGGTACCGTCGGATCACTAAGGCCGGCTTTCGCCCCTGCTCGACTTGTTGGTCTTGCAGTCAAGCTCCCTTCTACCTTTACACTCTACAGCTGATTTCCGTCCAGCCTGAGGGAACCTTTGCACGCCTCCGTTACCTTTTAGGAGGCATCCGCCCCAGACAAACTGTCCGCCTGAAACTGTCAAGCATCCTGATTCAAGGAGTGCTATTAGAATTCTAGCTCTTTCAGAGTGGTCTCTCACTGATGGCTCCTATAGGTCCGAAAACCTATGATCAACGCCTCCCACCTAGACTGCGCAAAAAGAGCCCGAATCCAATTCCAAGCTACAGTCAAGCTTCATAGGGTCTTTCTGTCCTGGTACAGGTAGTCCGCATCTTCACAGACATTTCTATTTCACCGAGTCTCTCTCCGAGACAGTGCCCAGATCGTTACGCCTTTCGTGCGGGCCAAAACTTACTTGGCAAGGAATTTCGCTCAGTTATATCCTAACTTTTTCAAGAAAGGCTGGACTCTATCTTAGATAAATTATAATCTATATGATTATTTATCTCCAAACGTATAGTCTCTGAGGATTCGAACTTTTAATTATAAAAGACTCGTCTTTCCTGCTGATTGTCCTCATATCACTCTCATTATCACATATTGTATCTTCAATACTTGAATAACAAACTATTTAGAAATAGAAGCACCAATGCATTGCTATATGCACAATAGTAGAGTAGTGTTTTCGGGGAGTTTCCAGCATTTAGTTTGGTTTTACTAAAGCTAGCGATGTATCTTTTAAAAGATGAGCATAATATCGTTTATTAACCTTAGGACTGTCAGAGTTACAGCCGCCGTTCACCGGGGCTTCAGTCGTCAGCTTCTTCCAAGGAATAACCAACTTCTTTTACCTTCCGGCACTGGGCAGGCGTCAGCCCCCATACGTTGTCTTACGACTTTGCGGAGACCTGTGTTTTTGATAAACAGTCGCCTGGGCCTGGTCACTGCGACGAGTTTTACCTCGCACCCCTTCTCCCGAAGTTACGGGGCCATTTTGCCGAGTTCCTTAGAGAGAGTTATCTCGCGCCCCTTAGTATTCTCTACCTACCTACCTGTGTCGGTTTAGGGTACAGGTAATTTAAATTATAAAGTAATCCGAGCTTTTCTTGGAAATATGACTAAGACTAAGCAATCATTTTCATTTAAAAAATAAAAACAGCTGCAAGATCATTTCTCCCCTCAAGAAAGGTTTTTCTTCAATCTCTCAACAGGTTAAAATTTCAACTAGAATACCAATATCTAGCTAGTCGCCGCCTCTTTCGTCCCTCGTTACAAAACTTAAATCAGTACAGGAATGTTGACCTGTTTTCCATCGACTACGCCTTTCGGCCTCGCCTTAGGTCCTGACTAACCCCCCATGGACGAGCCTTGTGGAGGAACCCTTAGGTTTTCGGGGCATTGGATTCTCACCAATGTTTTCGTTACTCAAGCCGACATTCTCACTTCCGCTTCGTCCATAATAACTCACGTTACTACTTCACCCTATAGCGGAACGCTCCTCTACCGATTCAAAATGTTTGATTTTCAATCCCACAGCTTCGGCGGGCCGCTTAGTCCCGTTCATTTTCGGCGCAAGAACGCTCTACCAGTGAGCTATTACGCACTCTTTCAAGGATGGCTGCTTCTAAGCAAACCTTCTGGTTGTCTCGGCATTCTCACCTCCTTTATCACTTAGCGGCCACTTTGGGGCCTTAGCTGGTGATCTGGGCTGTTTCCCTTTTGACAATGAAGCTTATCCCCCACTGTCTTACTGGTTGATGGAAAGCATATTTAGTATTATTAGTTTGCAACGATTTGGTACCGCTTTCGCAGCCCGCACCGAGACAGTGCTTTACCCCTAAATAGCCCATCATCAACCGCTGCGCCTCAACACATTTCGAGGAGATCCAGCTAGCTCCGAGTTCGACTGGAATTTCACCCCTAACCACAGCTCATCCGCTGATTTTTCAACATCAGTCGGTTCGGTCTTCCACTTGGTGTTACCCAAGGTTCATCCTGGCCATGGTTAGATCACTCGGGTTCGGGTCCATAAGAAGTGACTCATGCCCTATTCAGACTTGCTTTCGCTTTGGCTCCAGTTAAAAACTTTAACCTGCCACTCCTTATAAGTCGCCGGCTCATTCTTCAACAGGCACGCGGTCACTTTCGCTCCCACTGATTGTCAGCTTACGGTTTCATGTTCTATTTCACTCCCCTCCAGGGGTTCTGTTTCACCTTTCCCTCACGGTACTAGTTCGCTATCGGTCATTCAGGAGTATTTAGCCTTACGAGGTGGTCCTCGCTGATTCACACGGGATTTCACGTGTCCCATGCTACTCGGGATAAGAAACCTAATTCTGACTTTATTTAACTACTGGACTTTCACCATCTTTGGTGCAGGATTCAGCTGCTTCGTTTTAAAACTTGAACTAGTTTAATGTTTCTTCCCACAACCTCCATTAAAATGGATTTAGGCTGTTTCCATTTCGCTCGCCGCTACTAAGGAAATCGCGTTTGCTTTCTTTTCCTCTGCTTACTAAGATGTTTCAATTCAGCAGGTTACCTCTTACTTATCTATGAATTCAATAAGTAGTCTTATAGGTTGCCCTATTCGGGAATCTCCGGATCAAAGCTTGTTTCCAACTCCCCGAAGCGTTTCGTCGGTATCCACGCCCTTCATCGTCTCTGAATGCCTAGGTATCCACCATAAGCCTTAATATATTTGACCAAAAGTATTCTTCTTTTGAAGGAGGTGATCCAGGGCCACCTTCCAGTAGCCCTACCTTGTTACGACTTCACCCCAGTCACTAACTGTGCCTTAGGCGTTTACAACGATTTCGGGCCTAGTCAGCTTCCATGGTGTGACGGGCGGTGTGTACAAGGCCCGGGAACGTATTCACCGCAGTATAGCTGACCTGCGATTACTAGCGATTCCGGCTTCATGCAGGCGAGTTGCAGCCTGCAATCCGAACTGAGATCAGGTTTTTGAGGTTAGCGTACTCTCGCGAGTTAGCATCTCTTTGTCCTGACCATTGTAGCACGTGTGTAGCCCGGGATTTAAGGGGCATGCTGACTTGACGTCATCCTCACCTTCCTCCAGCTTATCACTGGCAGTCTTATTAGTTTCCTAAAAGCAACTAACAATAAGGGTTGCGCTCGTTACAGGACTTAACCCTACGTCTCACGACACGAGCTGACGACAGCCATGCACCACCTGTATCTACGTTTGGACTTTCTCGTTTCCAAGAAATGCGTAGTATGTCAATCCCCGGTAAGGTTCTTCGCGTTGCATCGAATTAAACCACATGCTCCACCGCTTGTGCGGGCCCCCGTCAATTTCTTTGAGTTTCACTCTTGCGAGCATACTCCCCAGGCGGGAAACTTAACGCGTTAGCTACAGTACTGCGCTCTTTCGAGATCAATACTTAGTTTCCATCGTTTACGGCTAGGACTACTAGGGTATCTAATCCTATTCGCTCCCCTAGCTTTCGTCTCTGAGTGTCAGTTTTGGCCCAGTAGAGTGCTTTCGCCGTTGGTGTTCTTACCGATATCTGCACATTTCACCGTTACACCGGTAATTCCCTCTACCTCTACCATACTCTAGTCTAGAAGTTTCCATTGCCGGCCCAAGGTTAAGCCTTGGTTTTTGACAATCGACTTTCTAAACCACCTACAGACGCTTTACGCCCAATCATTCCGGATAACGCTTGCATCCCCTGTATTACCGCGGCTGCTGGCACAGGGTTCGTGTGTTTAAATAATAACAAAATTATTAAACGATCCAAGCTTTCACTTGGCACAGACTATACCATCTTCTTATACGTTTTTGAAAAAGTTTATAAGAGTTCGGCGTATTATAAATTCTTATCTATCTTTAAATTTAACATTTAAATTTATCACTTTTATTGAAGCCTCAAGAATCTATCTCGTACTTCCTTAGCATGTAAGGTTTCCTCAGTCGTTACGGGGGTTAAATAACTTTAAGCCAAAAACCTTCCCACGGTATCGCCCACGCCTCATTTGAAATTGAAAAATTTATAGCCTTGATCGTTTGGGTTTCACCGTTATGAGCCGAATTTAATCGCAATTCTTCACAGAATTGAGGGCCAACTTTTTAGCCGATGCTTATTCCTTAGATACCGTCATTATCTTCTCTAAGAAAAGAAGTTTACAACCCGCAGGCCTTCATCCTTCACGCGGCATTGCTCCGTCAGGCTTTCGCCCATTGCGGAAAATTCCTCACTGCTGCCTCCCGTAGGAGTCTGGGCCGTGTCTCAGTCCCAATGTGGCTGATCATCCTCTCAGACCAACTACTGATAGTTGCCTTGGTAGGCTTTTACCCTACCAACTAGCTAATCAGACGCAAGCTCGTCCTTAGGCAGTAACCTGTTTAACCTCTCGGCATATAAAGTATTAGCAACCGTTTCCAGTTGTTATTCTTTTCCTAAGGGTAGATTCTTACGCGTTACTCACCCGTCCGCTACTAAGTCTAGCTTTTAACCGAAATTAAAAATTAGCTTCGTTCAACTTGCATGTGTTAAGCATGCCGCCAGCGTTCATCCTGAGCCAGAATCAAACTCTCCGTGATAGTTGTTAGTTAACAAAAAAAGTTTTTTGTTTATTTAGTGTATTCAACGAGTTCTAGTATAGTGAACCCAAAATAAGTTGTCAAACCAGGTATACTTAAATACTCTTTTAAGCAATATAGATTTGAGATTTTATTATAAACGGTGACTGTTCTTTCTTTCTCTTGTTAACAAGAGAAAGAAAGAATGGGTGCATTTCATAAATTAATTTTAATTGTAATTTTAATTAATCAATAAAATGAGTTAAATTTTTAAATCTATCAAATCATTAACCTACCGCAATAATACGAGCTAAGAAGAATGACCAGGTTGTTGCAATACCACCTAGTAAGTAATGTGCTACACCAACCGCACGACCTTGAGTAATACTTAAAGCACGAGGTTGAATAGCTGGTGCTACTTTCAATTTGTTATGTGCCCAAACAATTGATTCAATTAATTCTTGCCAATAACCACGACCACTAAATAAGAACATTAAACTAAATGCCCATACGAAGTGTGCCCCTAAGAAAATTAAACCATATGCTGATAAAGCTGAACCATATGATTGAATAACTTGCGATGACTGTGCCCATAGGAAATCACGTAACCAACCATTAATTGTATTTGCACTTTGTGCAAAGTTACCACCAGTAATATGTGAAACACCAGAAGCATTAACAGTTCCCCAAACATCTGATTGCATTTTCCAACTAAAGTGGAAGATCACAATAGATAATGAGTTGTACATCCAAAATAAACCTAAGAAAACGTGATCCCATGCTGAAACTTGACAAGTACCACCACGACCTGGACCATCACAAGGGAAACGGAATCCTAAATTAGCTTTATCTGGAATTAAACGTGAACTACGTGCATATAAAACACCTTTAAGTAAAACTAATACTGTTACGTGAATTGTAAAAGCATGGATGTGATGAACCATGAAATCTGCTGTTCCTAATGAAATTGGCATCATTGCAACTTTTCCACCCACTGCAACAACATCTCCACCCCATGATGGACTTGTACTTGCTAACGCATTTGGCGCTGTTAAACTCGGAGCTAAGAAATGTGTTTTTTGAATCCATTGTGCAAAAACAGGTTGTAATTGAATAGCTGTATCTGAGAACATATCAGCTGGTCGACCTAATGCACTTAATGTATCATTATGAATGTATAAACCAAAACTATGGAAGCCTAAGAAAATACAAACCCAGTTTAAGTGAGAAATAATAGCATCACGGTGACGAATAACACGATCTAATAAATTGTTATAATTATTAGTTGGATCATAATCACGAACCATGAAGATAGCTGCGTGCGCTCCAGCACCAACAACACAAAAACCACCAATCCAATTATGGTGTGTGAATAATGAAAGTTGTGTTGCATAATCAGTCGCTAAATATGGGTAAGGTGGCATACTATACATGTGGTGTGCAACAATAATAGATAACGAACCAAGCATTGCTAAGTTAATTGCTAATTGTGCATGCCATGAAGTTGTAAGAATTTCATATAAACCTACATGTCCTTCACCAGTAAAAGGTCCTTTATGAGCTTCAAGAATCTCTTTCATGCTATGACCAATTCCCCAGTTTGTACGATACATGTGACCTGCTACAATAAATAAAACAGCAATTGCTAAATGATGGTGTGCAGTATCTGTTAACCATAAACCACCAGTTACTGGATTTAAACCACCTTGGAATGTTAAGAAATCACTATATTCAGACCAGTTTAAAGTAAAGAATGGTACTAATCCTTGTTTAAAACTTGGATATAATTGCGCCATTAAACCCGGGTTTAATAAAAGTTCATGCGGTAATGGAATTTCTTTAGGATCTACACCAGCATCTAATAATTTATTAATTGGAAGTGAAACGTGAATTTGGTGTCCAGCCCATGCTAAACTACCTAAACCTAATAAACCAGCTAAATGGTGGTTTAACATAGATTCAACGTTTTGGAACCACTCTAATTTCGGTGCACTTTTGTGATAATGGAACCAACCAGCGAAGAACATTGCTGCTGCCATTACTAAACCACCAATAGCTGTAGAATATAATTGAAGTTCTGTAGTAATACCACTTGCACGCCATAATTGGAAAAAACCTGATGTAATTTGAATACCTTGGAAACCACCACCAACATCACCATTTAAAATTTCTTGACCTACAATAGGCCAAACAACTTGAGCACTTGGTTTAATATGTGTTGGATCGCTTAACCAAGCTTCGTAATTAGAAAAACGAGCACCATGGAAATACATTCCAGATAACCAAATAAAAATAATACCTAATTGACCGAAATGTGCACTAAAAACTTTTCGAGAAATGTCTTCTAAATCTGTTGTATGTGCGTCAAAGTCGTGTGCATCTGCATGTAAGTTCCAAATCCATGTTGTTGTAGTTGGACCTTTTGATAAAGTTCGTGAAAAGTGACCTGGTTTTGCCCATTTTTCAAAGCTTGTTTTTACAGGATCGCGATCAACGACAATTTTTACCTTTTTAGCTTCACGCTCAGGAGGGCTAATCGTCATTATTAATAACTCCTTTAATAAAACGAAAAAAAAAATGATACTATTAAAATTTTGTTTAAAATGTAATTAACAAACGTTTGTTTTATTATAATTTCAGAATTAAAAAATGTTATTTTTCAAAAATTAAAAAAGAATCATTTTTAAATAACAATTTAAATTTTATAGCATTCAACTCTTAAATTTAACAAATGAAAAAATTAAATAACTTTTATAGTTTTTTATATAATAAATAATATCATATTTTTTTTTACTAAAGGGGCCATGGAAAGAGGGAGGGGGGCCGTGGGAAGAGGGAACCATGGATAAGAAATAAAAAACAAAAGCAAAATTTTGTTTTTTATTTTATTGTTTCTAATTTCGTTAAATAAATAGTAAATTATAATAATTGTTAAAAAATTCAAAAAATAAGAAACCCAAAATAAAACTAAAAATATTTTATTTATTTAAATTCTATCGGAGAGAGAGGGATTCGAACCCTCGGTATAGAAAAAGCCCATACAACGGATTAGCAATCAGCCGCTTTCGACCACTCAGCCATCTCTCCTTTTTATTTTCAATATCAATTATACTAAAAACTTTGGAAACTGTAAAATTTTTTATTAAAAGTACTAAAAAATTAAATAATATTAAACTCCCCAGATAGGATTTGAACCTATGACCGATCGGTTAACAGCCGATTGCTCTACCACTGAGCTACTGAGGACAATTTCTTCTTTCTAATTAAATTATATCCAATATTCTTTTTTAGTCAATAAAAAAAAGCAAAACGAATAAATGAATTTATTTTTTAATTGAATAACGGTTGGCAAAGATTAAAAGGAGGAATAACCTCCTTTTTTATACTTTTATTACAAAAATTATGCTATTAATTTAAAACGAAACTTATTCCTAGTCACATTAACGACAAAACTAGTCATTGAATTCTTGACTTGTTTTTTTAGCGGCCCATTTTGAAATAGAATAAGCTTGTAATGCTTGTTTTACAGCTTTATTTTTCCAAACAGTTTTACGTTGATTTTTTTTTGATTTTGATGTGCGTTTTTTTGGTACTGCCATAATACATTTCCTTCTATTTTTAAATATTAAAATATAACATATTCATTGTTTATATTTAATAATAATACGAAATAAAAAAACTTTTAAAATAACGAAAGAATAGTTGAGAAAACGTTAGTATAAAGGCTATAAATAATTAAAAATTATTTATAGCCTTTTTTCAAACGTTAATCTTATTTTTAAACGTTAATGCAAAGAATAAAATAAAAACAAATTATTTTGTTTTTCAATCGAATTTTATTAAATGAAAATCAATAAATAAAAAATCGATCAAACTTAAATGACGTCTGTCATTGACGGTTAAAGAATTTAAAAATTAAAAAAAAATAAAAGTCAAAACGCCCAGAAAAGAATAAAATAAATAACAAAAGAGTTTAACTTTGATTTTTTAGCCATTTTTAGTTTTTATTTTGTTCTAGTGTTTTATTTTAAAATATGATAAAAAATAAGTTTTATTTCAAAAATGATATTAAAAATAAAAATGAGAATAGATATAAAAAGTGAGTCTTTATAACTTAATTATTAAGAATTATTAAGTTAGTTAATTAATTTAGTTAACGTTATAAATAAATTTATTAAAAAAAATTAAATTTGTCAAGTTGATTAAATATTTTAATTTATAACATATTAAACAATAATAAATTTAATTGGAAAATAGTTTTTAGTTTTTTACTTTTTTTTATGATAAATATTAAATTTATTTAGTCATTATCATAAAAAACTTAAAAGGTAAAATTTGATTTGTAAAAAATATTTTGGTATAATACATTTTAATTAGATAAAAAAACAAAAACCTAAATTTCTCTATTAGTCAGTTAAAATAGACTTGTACTTATTAGGTTTTAAATTTTACTATTATCATCATTATTGTTAAACTAAAAAAAAATTTTACCTTTCTAACGTTGTTACTTCAACAATGAAGCATTATCAATTTTTAATATAATATAATAGAATTTAAAAATTTTTATACTTATTGTTTTAATTTAAAAAGAAATTTTAAATTGATAATAAAAGTTAAGCGAGTTAATAACAACTTTTAACTTATTATGTTTTATGAATTCAATTAACTTCATTGATATGGTTTTAACGAATATTGATAAAGTTATACAATAAAGCTTTTTTTTTCTTTCAATATTAAATAACTACTAGAAAATGAATAAAAAAATGAACAAAAGAAAAATCAATTATTTTTTATTTAGTTTGTTTTTGATCTAAGGCTGAAAGCCTAATAATTTTTATTGTCATTTTCTAAACTTTTTTCTCTGATTTTTTAAATGAGATAAAAACTAAAAAATTTTTTAAAGTTTTTATTTTATTTCGGGTTTTATAATAGTTTTTTTTAAGTTTTTATGATATCAATTGAAGGATAAAAAATAAAAATTTTACAAATTTTTTATTCTGTTCTTCTCAAATTTTTATGTTTTTTTTAATTAACGATAAATAAAGATTTTCCATAAACGCGTTACGAAATTTATTTAAAACTAAAAAATTTCAACAATTTTTTATATTTTTTAGTTTTATTCGAGAAACCATCATTTAAAAAGTTAAAGATAAGTCGCTAGTATAAAAAAATCATATAACAAAATCGAAGGAAATACTCACTATGTTTTTTGCTAACGCTTTAAAAGATTATGTGGATCAACTTAATGATCTTTATTTTATGTTAAATGATAATTTAACTTTTTTTGTTATTTTTAAATCATTTTTCATTTATTTATTAACTTCAATTAAATTTGCATTTTTATATATTTTTTCTTTTCAGTGGTTTAATGACTTTGTTGAACTACCGTGTACCTTTAAACACAATTATATCGCTATTTTGGAAGGAAAAAATGTTTTTGAATCAATTCTTGAAACAAAAATTGACTCAAGTTTCTTTCAATTTTTAGAAAGTAAACCATTAAATTCAAATAATTTTTTTACTGGATTTTTAAATAGTTTTTTTTTAGTTTTACCTTTTTCGGTTCCACAACTTTTAACAATTCGTGCTTTCTTAATTAATGGTTTACCTGCTGGAATTTATGCTGCTTTAGGAACGATTTTAGGACAAATAGGTTTTTTTACCTGTATTTTATTTGGATTTGAATTTTTAGTTCTTCCATTTTTAAGTTTTGAACCTTTGAATTATATTTTAGGTTTAATTATCATTGTTAACTTAGTTTATAACATGACCCATAAACCAAATATGGAAGTCATCAATCAATCACAAAAAACCACTTTATTAAAATTATTTGGATTAAATTTTATTTTAGCGTGGACTGAACAAACAAGTGTTTTTCAGTTTTTTGGAAATCTAACGTTAACTAGCTCTCCTAATTTATTACAAAGTTCAGAATCCTCTCAATTTTTATTAACAACAGCTTTTTATTTATTTGGAATTTTAATTGGTAGTTTAGCTTGGACTGCTTTATTAGGCTTTTTTATTATGTTATTAAGAAATTGGTTTTCAGTTATTTCAACTATTCCTTTTATGTTTTTAAACGAAAGAATTCATAAACTAAGTCTAATATTAACATTTACTTTTTGTTTAACTTCCATTCCATATTATGGGTTTGATTATTTAGTTTCGGGTCCATTAGGTTTTTTAAGCCAAGATAAAGCTTTAGTTAATTTAAAATCTAAAGGTGTTCATCAAATTAAAAGCGCTAATGGATTATTTGATTATGGTGAGATTTTGGTAAATGAAGCACCTTTTGATCGATCAAACCAAGTTAAAGTTCCTAATTTAATTTATCAATATGAAGATTTATCATTAGAATCAGAAAATTACTGGCATAATAAAACTTTTATGCGACCAGCAACCACTTTAAAAACAAAACAGGGGTCAATTAATCCAAATTCAGATCAAGTTGATGCGTCACGTGATGAAAAAAATTTATTCTTTAAACAATTTTACATGACTGAAGCGATTGATCGAGAAAAAAAATTATTAAGTGAAAATGAAAAAAATTTAGATAAAGTAGCAACTAAAGTTTTTCGCCCAGATGCTTATTATTATTATTCTAACGAAAAAAATACAAAAATGAAACCGTTTACGCAAAAGTTATTTCGTGAAAAATATTATTCAAATCCAGTATACAAAGTATTAACTGATTTAGACATGCGTAGCTTTTTATCAGGTCAACCAAAAGCCTTTAATTTAAATGCATCAGATGAAGCAGAATTATATAAACGTCGTGTTGTTTTAGAAAATTATCTAGAATCTATTCAAGATTATAAAACTTTTTTAAAGCGTCAAAATCAAAATTATGCTGAACGCGTCTATAATCAACAATTTAAAGGTACATTAGACATTGTTCGTCAATATTATGCGTTAAACTTAAGCCCTGAATCAGCAATTAATAAAAAAGTTTTAAAATTTGATCAACCATTATATAACGAATCAATTTCAAATGGTAATCCATTATTACATGAAGAATTAGCTTTATCGCGTGTTGATGAAATTTCTAAGAAAATGAAACTTAATGAAGCAACACCTTTTTATGTTGGATGGGATAGCTCTTTACGTAAATTTTTAGTAAAAACAGCCTATATCTCAGATGTACCTTCAGGCATTGAAATGACGACGGGCGGAATAAAAGATAAAACATCTGTAGCTCAATTCCCTCAGTATTTATCATTTCAAGCTTGGCCAGTTACACAAGAAAAACAAACGGATAGACAAAACTTTACATTACCATATACCCCATTATCTCGAGAAGCGAGTCTCGCTCTTCATGAACAAGTTTTTGCAATTGGAGAAACAAATAAAAATAAATTAAAAAGTCGAAACGAGCGTTTACTTTTAGAACAACAACCTTTACCATCGTATAATTGGCAAAGTTTGATAAATTCGCCTTACTTTGAGTCTGTTAAAAATTTCATTGATTTAGGAACAAGTACTCCACCTCAATTTGATGGCTTTGCTTGGCCAGGAGTTAGCGATAAAAAGTTAATTGAAAAATTACTTTAAATTCAAAGTTTTTAATAAAATGATTCCTAATTTTTAAAAAATAAAATAACAAAGAAACAATTTTGTTTCTTTGTTATTTTATTTTCTTTTTTATCCTTCATTAATAAAAAATAACTTTGTTATTTGACAATTTTAGTAAACTGACTATTATTAATAATATAAAAGCGAACATAGTTTAGGGGTAAAATATCGCCTTGCCAAGGCGAGGTCGGGGGTTCGATTCCCCCTGTTCGCATAGCTATTTAAAAAATAAAAGCAAATAAAGTCGTTAATTTTTATCAAGTTACAATTAAAGATAAGGATTTACTCATTTTGAATCTAAAGATCAAGACTAAATGAACAAGTTTTATAGGATTTAAAAACTTGCGAAAAATAAAAAAATCTTTATAATTTAAACTATATATAACAGGGCTTGTAGCTCAGTGGACTAGAGCACGCGGCTACGAACCGCGGTGTCAGGGGTTCGAATCCCTTCTTGCCCGAACCGCTAAAAATCAATCAATGGATAAACTTTTTATTTATTTGTATTACGATTAAAGCTTTAATATTAACTAAATTGTTAATTTTTATAATATAAGGAATAAGATTTAACTTGGGAATAAAAACTAAACAATTGCGCTTTAAAAATTTTTTTGTATAATAAACATTGAAGCAATTTCTAATGTTAAATTGCCTACTTAGCTCAGTTGGTTAGAGCGTTCGTCTCATACGCGAAATGTCACTAGTTCGAATCTAGTAGTAGGCATTATTTTTAAAATTTTACTTTTGAATAAAAATAAAATATTTGACAAATATCAATTTACTTTTATAATAAAGTTACATGGAAAGGTGGCAGAGTGGTTGATTGCTTCGGTTTTGAAAACCGGCGTAGCTTCACGGCTACCGAGGGTTCGAATCCCTCCCTTTCCGTTAGATGAAAATAGAAAAAAATTATTAGAAAATTATATAGTAATAGTTTTGATGCAAACAAATTATGTTTTTAATTACCACAACATTTTGTTTAAAATTCAAATTAAAAAAGCAACAAAAACGTTGTCAATTTAATAATGTAAAAACAAATGTAACCAATCATTTAAATCAATGGGAACTTAATCAACCTGAAAATCAACAAATCGAACAAACGGAAGATGAATTATTACAACAGTCTCGTGTTATTGTTGTTACATCTGGAAAAGGTGGGGTTGGAAAAACAACAGCAACCGCAAATTTAGGTATGTCAATTGCACGACTTGGTTATAAAACAGTATTAATTGATGCTGATATTGGTTTAAAAAATTTAGATTTATTAGTTGGATTAGAAAATCGTATTTTATATACAGTAATGGATGTTTTTGAAGGGCATTGTCGTTTAGATCAAGCATTAATTCGAGATAAGCGTTGGAAAAATTTATTTTTATTATCGATTTCAAAAAATCGTCAACGTTATAATGTAACACGAAAGAATATGCAAAATTTAGTTCAAGCTTTAATAAATTTACATTTTCGTTATATCTTTATTGACTGTCCAGCGGGTATTGATGTTGGTTTCATTAATGCAATTTCGCCAGCCCAAGAAGCTATTATCGTAACAACGGCTGAACTTCCAGCGCTACGAGATGCTGATCGTGTAGCAGGTTTATTAGAAGCCAATGGAATTTATGATATTAAATTATTAGTGAATCGCGTTCGTTCTGATATGATTCAGAAAAATAATATGATGTCAGTCAAAGATGTTCAAGAAACTTTAGGAATTCCTTTATTAGGTGCTATTCCAGAAGATAATCATGTTATTATTTCAACAAACCATGGTGAACCTCTAGTCTTAAAGAAAAAATTAACTTTAGCAGGTATTGCTTTTGAAAATACCGCTCGTCGTTTAGTAGGAAAACAAGATTTTTTTGTAGATTTAGAATCGCCGTATAAAAATATTTTTGATCAAATTTATAACTTTATTTTTTAAACAAACATAATAAGTTTATTTCATTTAAAATTAATTAATATTTTTAAATGAAATAAAGTCACTCATTTAATCTATTTTGTATAATTCAATCGTGACGAACCTGACTATTTTTAAAATAGTCAGGCATAAAAGAAAATCAAGCATTCGAGTTTTGATAATACCGTTGAGCTACTCGACTAAGTTAAGATTAGTGAACAGGAATATAAGTTATTAAAGTTCGTTAAACTAAAAATTTTTAATAAATCGGAAAGAATAAACTAAAAAAGATTACAAATTTTTTATTTTTTATCGAAAATAACAAAAAAAACTTTTTAGTTTATTTTGTATTTTTTATCCATTTGAATGGGAAAAATTTTTAATGAATAAGAGATTATTTTTTTTTAGAGGTTTTTTATTAGATAATTTAATAAGCTAATTTAACTTTAACCAACAACCAACGGATTAATAAAAAAATATCAAATCGTTTTAAAAAAATCTTTTGGGACGAACAAAATAAAAAATTTTTCAAATTTTTTATTTCTTATCCAACAATGCTCTCCGAGGGACTCGAACCCTCATGCCGTAGGCACTGGTTCCTAAAACCAGCGTGTCTACCAATTCCACCAGAAGAGCTGTTATTTTTTAAATATACTTAATTTTAAGCTTTTTTTTTAGAAAAGCAAGTATGACCATTATTAAAATTCTTTGTTGAAGTTCAAATAAAAATAAAAGTTTTTTGAAACACTGAGCTCAAAAAACTTTTATCTTTATTTGAAATAACTTTTTTTAACTAAATTTTAACTAAAATTAAAAAAAAATATTTGAAAGATACATTGAATTTTAAAGAAAATCAAAACAAGTTTATGATCAACTTAACGACCATTTAATAATTCTGTTAAAGCATCTTTTAAAATTTGTTCAGCTTCATCAGGAAAGGCTTGTGATTCACGAATAAGTTCACCATATTTTGGTTTACTTGTTGCTAAATATTGACGTAATTCTACTAAGAAAGAACGAACTTCATCAACTGGAACTTCATCTAAATAACCGCTTGTACCAGCATAAATAGTACTTACTTGATCTTCTAATGAAAGTGGAGATGATTGAGCTTGTTTTAATAATTCACGTAAACGTTGACCACGAGCTAATTGTTTTTGTGTTGCTTGATCTAAATCTGAGGCAAATTGAGAGAAAGCTTCTAATTCGGCGAATTGTGCTAATTCTAATTTTAATTTACCAGCAACTTTTTTCATAGCTTTTGGTTGAGCAGCTGAACCTACACGTGATACTGAAATACCTACGTTAATAGCTGGACGAATACCTGAGTTAAAGATATCACCTGAAAGGAAAATTTGTCCGTCTGTAATTGAAATAACGTTTGTTGGAATATAAGCAGATACATCACCTTCTTGAGTTTCAACAATTGGTAATGCTGTCATACTTCCGCTTCCTAGTTGATCACTTAATTTAGCAGCACGTTCTAATAAACGTGAGTGTAAATAGAAAACATCTCCTGGGAACGCTTCACGACCTGGTGGACGACGTAATAATAATGACATTTCACGGTAAGCTTGTGCTTGTTTTGTTAAATCATCATAAATAATTAATGTATGACGATTTGTATACATGAAGTATTCTGCTAAAGCTGCACCAGTATAAGGAGCTAAATATTGTAACGTTGCAGGGCTATCTGCTGTAGCAGCAACAATAATAGAATAATCCATAGCACCACGTTCTTCTAACGTATTTACTACTTGCGCAATAGAAGAAGCTTTTTGTCCAATAGCAACATAAACACAAATAACATCTTTTCCTTTTTGGTTAAGGATTGTATCAACAGCTACAGCAGTTTTACCTGTTTGACGATCACCGATAATAAGTTCGCGTTGCCCACGTCCAATCGGAATCATAGCATCAACAGCAACTAAACCTGTTTGTAATGGTTCATGAACTGAACGACGTGAAATAATACCAGGAGCAGGCGATTCAATTAAACGTGTTTCAGTTGCTTCAATTTCACCTTTTCCGTCAATAGGGCGAGCTAATGGGTTAACAACACGCCCTAAAAAATTATCAGATACAGGAATTTGAGCGATTTTACCTGTTGCACGAACAGATGAACCTTCTTGTACTGCTAAACCTTCACCCATTAAAACAGCACCAACGTTTTTTGATTCTAGGTTTAAAGCAATCCCAATTGTTCCGTCTTCAAATTCTAAAAGTTCACCAGCCATTACTTTTTCTAAACCATAGATACGAGCAATACCGTCACCAACTTGGAATACAGTTCCAACGTTAACAACTTTGACTTCTTCACTATATTGTGCAATCTGTTGACGAATAATGCTACTAATTTCATCTGGTTGAATTTTAACCATTTTATCTACTCCTTTTTTTTGACTTTCTAAAATTTTTCAATTTTATTAGTCAAACTTTATTTCTGTTTTAATCTTATTTAAATGAAAGGGAAAAACGCCCCTTTTTATTAATTTAATAGTATTATTAAATTTTTTTATATCTGAATAATATCAATTATTTCGATGTTAATAAAGAACTTTTAAATAATGTGCTTTTAAAATCATTGACTGAAATATGAAAACGCGCATTTGCTCCAGTTCTAAGTTTGTCACGTACTTGTTGTAAAGCTAGTGAAACAATTTGTTGTGAAATCTGTTGAATCGCTTTTTGTTGTTGCAAGCGAATAGTATCTTGTTTACCTTGTTTTAAACGAGCAGCGTCTTCTTCTGCTTGTTGAATACATAATTTCTTTTCTTGTTCTGCTGCAATTAAGCCTTGTTCGCGAATTTCTGTTGCTTTCTTTTGCGCTAATTCTAATTGAGCTTTTGCTTGATTTAACTTTTCTTGTGCTTCTAAAGCACGGGCGTCTGCTTCGCGTAAATTATTTAAAATAGTTTCTTTTCGATTATTTAATAATTCACGTACCGCATCGCCTACAAAAGAAATAACAACTGCGATAACAACTGCTAAGTTAATTACATTGGTTTCCAAAATATTGGTATTAAAGCAAACTAAGGAGGAATTTATTCCTTACCTCGTCTTCAGATCCGGACGTGAATCTTTCGATTCATCCGGCTCCCGACATTAATATTTTTGAATGATCTAGTCATCTCTCTAAGACTTTAAAAATCTTTTCAATTTTATAGATTTTTTTCGATTGGATAAAAAGGTCAAAATTTTATAAATTTTTTATTTTGTTCTTTCCAAAACCATTTTTTAAATATAAAATATTAATGTCCAAAATAACGTTAGCCTATATTCTTCACTCGTAGTCGTTAACTCGTGGCAAAAAACCCTTTGCTTTTTTATTTTGTCTCTCACAAATAAATCATACGGCACTACCCTACCTTGAATTTTTATTTATTCATAGGAAATTTATTTGCTTTCCATCGTTCCAATTAAGTAATTCACGTTTAATGTAGGATCCAAACCATTACTTCAACGATTCATTCTGTTAATGAATGACTCCCAGCCTAAATTTTCGGCTATAAATTTAGGAAATCAATGCGTTAGGTTCACTAACGACCTGCTCAGCTTGTGTCATGAGGCGCAGGAATTGAAGCTTAAAGTAGATCCCTGTTAAACTAGATTAGACCTTTGCTAAATTCACTTTAAACTGCTAAGTTTATAAGTTATAAGGAATAATCGCAGCTGCTGGGACAGCGGAGGAATTTAACCTCTTACTCAATTAGTTAGGATTCTTTAATAAATCAATGATTCATAAAGTATCCTTCTGCTTTTCTTAATTCCTAAGTTAACAGAAACGAGTCACACAACCGAAACCATGACCTGAAAAAATTAAACTAATATCTATAAAATTCATTAAAAAATCTCCAAATTAAAGTCAATTTGTTTTGAGTTGTTATGCTAATGTTTTTGTAGCCCACCATTTATAGGCAAAAAAAGTATTAAAATTTAAGCTAAACGTTCAATATCCCAATCAAAAATATTCGTTTTTAGTTAAAATCATTACTTTTGACATTTTATTTACTTTGAATTTTTTAGAAAATCAAAATTTTATAGGGATAAAAAACAAAAAAAAGAGAGGGATAAGAAATAAAAAATTTTCCAAATTTTTTATTTTGTTCGTCCCAAAGAGTTTGTTTTTATTTTGTTCTTTCCATTCAGTTTGTTTTCTTTTTTTATTAATAAAAAAATTATTTAACTATTAAAAAAACACTTTTTTGTTATAAATTTTTATTTTTTTTTGCTATTCTTGACTTTAAAATTTATAAATTTTAAAGCCAAGAACATACATTTAAATTGTGGGATTATTCATTATGAAGCAAATGGGTTAGCAAATAGTAGAGCTAAAGCTACTACAAGTCCATAAATAGTTAATGATTCCATGAATGCAAATGAAAGTAAAAGTGCACCACGGATTTTACCTTCAGCTTCAGGTTGACGTGCAATACCTTCTACTGCATAACCAGCAGCAGTCCCTTGTCCCATACCAGGGCCAATTGCAGCTAAGCCAACAGCTAAACCAGCAGCAACTACAGAAGCGGCAGCAATAAGTGGGTTCATAATAGAGTCCTCCAATGAAAAAATTTTGATGTTAATTTTATAATAACAACCATTTTCGAATGATTAATCGGTTAATTCTTTTCTTAAAATTAAGCCATTTTGATTTTTGATTAATAATATTTCAATTTTTTAAATTGAAAAATAAAAAATTCAATAAAAGCAATCGAACAAAACAAAATAAAAAAGAATTCGAAAAGTACAAACAAACGATCAAAATAGAAAAAATTTTATTTTTTTATCCTTTTTGTTTTTATTATGGATAAAAAATAAAAAACAAAAGAAAAAATTTGTTTTTTATTTTGTTCTTTCCAAATTTTTCGTTTATTTTTTCTTGTTTTTAAATTGAAAATTGCTTATAACAAATCATTTATTTAATTTTATAATGTCTAATTAATCTAAACAACTATACTTACTTACTTAATTAAAACATTTACAAAATTTTGTTTTTAGACAAATAAAAAAACAAAAAAAACGTGAAACGGATAAAATTTTTTATTTTTTATCCAGTTGTTTTTAAAATAACTTTTTAGTTATGATAACTAACTTATATTGAAATAAAATTTGTTTTTAGTGATGATCTTCCACCGCTTCACCAATATAAGCTCCTGCTAAAGTTGCAAAAACAAGAGCTTGAATTCCACTTGTAAATAAACCTAAAAGCATAATAGGAATAGGGACAACTAAGGGAACAAGGGCTACTAGTACACCAACAACTAATTCATCAGCTAAAATATTACCAAAAAGTCGGAAGCTTAATGATAACGGTTTTGTAAAATCTTCTAAAACGTTAATTGGAAGTAAGAAAGCAGCTGGTGATACATAACGTTTAAAATAACCTAAGCCTTTTTTGCTTAAACCAGCATAAAAATAAGCAATTGATGTTAATAACGCTAAAGCAACTGTTGTGTTAATATCATTTGTTGGTGCAGCTAATTCTCCATTTGGAATTTCAATTAAATGCCATGGAAGTAAAGCTCCTGACCAATTTGAAACAAAAATAAATAAGAAAATCGTTCCTAAAAAAGGAACCCACTTAACGTATTCTTCTTCACCAATTTGCGTTTTTGCTAAATCACGAATAAATTCTGTAATATATTCTGTTAAATTTTGTAAACCTTCTGGTGTTGATTTTAGTTGAGTATTTGCTGTAAATGATAAAATAGCAATAACTGCAAAAACAAACCAAGAAGTCATTAAAACTTGACCATGAATAGAATACCCGCCTAATTCCCAATAATAGTGTTGACCTACAGAAACTTCTGCAAGATCAAATACAATATTTGAGCTAATCTTAACTACTTCATTTACCATATATTGATTTGGGTTTTTCTAAATTTTTTAAAACTTTTTAACAACCATATCAAACATTTTTTGAATTATTTCTAACCTTTTTCTACTAAAAGTTGACTTCCATCAAAAGTTTTTTGTTAGTTATGTAATAGATTTTCAATTATGGTTAATTTTTTCTTTTTACAGAACTCGTTTTTTCAACAAATTGTTGTTGTCCTTTTTTAATTGCTTGAACAAATTCTTCTAATAGTAATTTAATAGACGGCATTGAATCATCATTTGCAGGAACCATTAAATCAGCTAATGATGGATCGCAATCTGTATCTAAAATAGTTACTGTTCGAATTCCTAATTTGTTACATTCGCGAACCGCATTAATTTCTTCTGTCTGTCCAATAATAATAACAACATCTGGAATACCATCCATGTTTTTAAGACCACCTAAATATTTTTCTAATTTTTCTTTTTCTTTTGTTAAAAGAGCCGCTTCTTTTTTTGGTAATTTAGCAAAAAAACCATGTTGTTCTTGTGTTTCTAAATATTTTAGTTTTTTAATTGAAAGTTTAATCGTACGCCAATTTGTTAACATTCCGCCCAACCATTTTTCATTTACATAAAAAGATTCACACTCTAAAGCGGCTTTAGCGACTAATTGTGAAGCTTGTTTTTTTGTTCCAATAAATAGAATCTTTTTATCATTAGCTGCTGCTTCTGTTAAAAACTTTGATACTTTGTTTAAATGAACATAAGTTTCAATTAAATCAATAATATGAATATTATCGCGTTGAGCATAAATAAATGGTTTCATTTTCGGGTTCCATTTTCGTGCTTGATGGCCAAAATGCATTCCTGCTTGAACCATTTGTTCTAAAGTTAATGTCATTGGATTTTAGATTTTTTTAAATAAAAGTAATATGTTATCACTCAGACGACTCTAAAATTTTATTTTTTATCGGAAGGACGAACAAAATAAAAAACAAAATTTTTCTTTTATTTTTTCTTTTATTTTTTATTTTATTAAGATTTAAATGAGTCTTTATCAATTTAATTTTTGATTCAATTAAAAGCTTACTTAAACCGAATCAAAAATAAGTTAAGTAGATTTTTAACCGAAAAAAAATAATATTTATTACATAGATAAAAAATAAAAGAAAAAATAAAAGAGTTTATTTTCCTTTTGTTCTTTCCAAAAATATAATAAAATGAGTCACTTTTATTATATCAAAGAATTGAATTTTAGAAAATAAATTTTTTTTTGTAATTCTTTTTATTAACTTAGTATTAGTACTAAGTTTTTGCTTATTTCGTCATCAATAAAAAACAAAACAGTTTATTTTGTTATTTTCATTATAAACTCAATGATTCTAAAAAATCTGGTTAAAAATACAACGTTTTGGTTATTTTTAATTAAATCATTTTCATTTTAAACAAATTAAGTATTGTATAAAAATTATTGGGCGACCGACGGGGATCGAACCCGCGAATGTCAAAGTCACAATCTGATGCCTTACCGCTTGGCTACGGCCGCCAATTACTAAGAAAAGGTTTATTAAATTATTTATTAATTTAACAACCTATTAGAATTTTATAAAAAAAAAATTTTTTGTCAACAAGAAAGAACAAACGAAAAACAAACTCTTTCATTTATTTTTTATTTTTTATCAAAAAATTGATATTTTTACTAAAATATAAAAGACAAAAAGAAAATCTTTTTGTCGTTTTTTTCATTTTACAAAGTTTTTCATTTTAATTAAGCTCTAACAGAATTGACTAGTATTTTAAGTTTATAAATATATTAAAATTAGATCTTTTTAATATATTTATAAACTTAAAATATTAGACTTACTTATTCTTCTGCACTAGCAGTTTTTACATAAAGAATTAATAAAAATGATGTTGGGATCAGAATAAATAATGCTACTGCGATAAGACCTAAAACGTTAACTTCCATTGTATTTTAAACCTTTAAAATAGAATTTGAAAATTGATTTATTGCTTATTTTAATTTAAAAACTTTTACGTGATTAAAACGAAAATAAACAATAAATACTAATTTATTAAACTAGTAAAATTAAATGAATAAAAAATCCAAATTTTCTAAATTTTGTTCTTTCCAATAATTTTAATAGTAAAAAAAAATTTAAGTTAAGTTTTAAAAATTAAATAAAAATAAAATTTTAAAACTTAACCAAATTAAATAAAAACTAAAAAAATTTTTAGTTTTATCGAGGGGCTGGGGCTAATATCATTTTTAATATTTTTTAATAAATTTTATTATAAAATATTAACCAAATTTAGCTGATGTTGAAGCAATTAAAAATGCTGCGTATGTTAATACGTATCCTGCACTAAAGTGAGCTAAACCTACTAAACGTGCTTGTACAATTGAAAGTGCTACCGGTTTATCTTTCCAACGAACTAAATCAGCAATTGGAGTACGTTCATGTGCCCAAACTAATGTTTCAATTAATTCTTGCCAGTAACCACGCCAAGAAATTAAGAACATAAATCCTGTTGCGTAAATTAAGTGACCAAATAAGAACATCCAAGCCCATACAGATAAACTATTCATACCAAACGGATTATAACCATTGATTAATTGTGAAGAGTTTAACCATAAATAGTCACGTAACCAACCCATTAAGTAAGTAGAAGATTCGTTAAATTGATTAACGTTTCCTTGCCAAATACCTAAATGTTTCCAATGGAAGTAGAACGTTACCCAACCAATTGTGTTTAACATCCAGAATACAGCTAAGTAGAAAGCATCCCAAGCTGAAATATCACAAGTACCACCACGGCCTGGTCCATCACAAGGGAAACTATAACCAAAATCTTTTTTATCTGGCATTAATTTTGAACCACGAGCATCTAAAGCCCCTTTTACAAGAATTAATGTTGTTGTGTGTAAACCTAAAGCAATGGCATGGTGAACTAAGAAGTCACCTGGACCGATTGTTAAAAATAATGAATTATTATTATTGTTAATTGCTTCTAACCAACCAGGTAACCATAAGCTTTGACTTGCTGAATAAGCTACACTGTTTGGTTGCGATAATAATAAATCAAAACCATAAGCAGTTTTACCTTGCGAAGCTTGAATCCATTGAGCAAAAACAGGCTCAATTAAAATTTGTTTTTCTGGAGTTCCAAACGCTTGCATTACGTCATTATGAACATATAAACCTAAAGTGTGGAATCCTAAGAATAAAGAAACCCAACTTAAGTGTGAAATAATTGCTTCTTTATGTTCTAACATACGAGCTAATACATTTCCTTTATTTGCTTCTGGGTCGTAATCACGGATAAAGAAAATCGCTCCATGTGCAAACGCACCACAAAGAATAAAACCAGCAATATATTGGTGATGTGTATATAATGAAGCTTGTGTTGTAAAATCTTGAGCAAGAAAAGCATACGGAGGTAAAGAATACATATGTTGCAATTAATAAAACAAAGTTTATTAAACTGGACTATATCTTCAACCTTTATCTTTATAAGTTTCAACCAAAGACATATGTTTATTTAATTGATAACATAATTTTTTTATTTTTTCTATCTTATCTAGTTGTAAGTGATCTTTCCGACAAAGATAGCCATTGATTCTTTTATAGTTTTTAATAGCTATTGTTTTTTGTCCTAAACAAGGAAAATTTGTTAAATAATTTAATAAGATATCATTAGATAATAAACTACATATCTCAATTCGATAATACGGTTTAGCGTGATTTTCGTAAAAAATTTTTTGAACTTTTGCATTTGTTTGTAACAATGTTTTTAAACAAAGAAGCAATTCAAGTTCATCTATTTGACCAATACTAAATTTTTGAATAACTTGATATCCGGTAGTCATTTTAGCATGTTTTCGAACTCGTGCATAAAAACAACCTTTGGCATCAATAAAACCAGCCAACCAGGCAGTATTTAAACTCAAGCTTCCTTTAGTAGATAAAGATTCAATGTTTAAATTTAATAGCCATTTTTGAAAGCGTTCATTGGTTTTGTTGAGTACTAAATTTCCATTAAAAATAGAAGCCAAACGTTGACAGTTCTTCTGATCTTGAACTATATAATGCCCATAAGTTTGATTATTTTGCGTATAACAAATCACTTTACCAAAACCTAAAGATTTACGAATTTTATAAAGTAATTTAATATCTTTTTGATTGATTATAAAATAACATCGATTTCGTGAATTTATAAACGAACCGTCTCCTTCACTGAAACCTATAAACCATTCAAGAAATTTTGAATTATTTAAATTAATATGTTGTGGTTGATATAATTCGAAATAATTATCAAAATTAAATGTTTTTAATAAAGGTGCTTCGCGTGTAGTCTCTGAGGATCCTATATTCGAGGGTTGCAAGCTGCAACGCGTTGTTAATTGATTTTTTTTTTTCATTTACTATGTTTTATCAATAAATAGTTTCCTGCTGATTAACCCTACTGAAAAGATTTTACCGTAATTAACTCGCAAATTTTTCTAAATTCTAACGATTTTATTAAGGACTCTCAGGATAATAGGTTGTTCCAGCATATAGCGAAGTTTTTTTAAACAATCTTACGATTGAAGTGACCCAAATGACTAAGCCACAAGTGAACAAATAGTTCCAACGGAAGCTAAAGCTAAACCTAATTGGAAATGTAATGAATTATTTACCGTATCGTATAAACCTTTATGCCCTGCACCTAAACCTCCAGCTGGCGGTGTGTGTGCTTCTAAAATTTCACGCATACTATGACCAATACCAAAATTTGTACGGTACATATGACCAGCAACAATAAATAAAACAGCAATTGCTAAATGGTGATGTGCCATATCAGATAACCATAAACTTTGTGTTTGTGGGTGGAAACCACCTAAGAAAGTTAAAATGGCTGTTCCTGAACCTTCACTTGTTCCAAAAAGATGATTTGCTGTATCTGGATTTTCAGCATACGCAGCCCAATTCCCTGTAAAGAAAGGAGTCAATCCTTGAGGATGAGGTAATGTTGTTAAAAAATTATCCCAACGAACATGTTGACCACGTGCTTCAGGAATAGCTACGTGAACTAAATGACCCGTCCAAGCTAAAGAACTAACACCAAATAAACCAGATAAGTGGTGATTTAAGCGCGATTCTGCGTTTTTAAACCAACTTAAACCAGGTTGGAATTTTGGTTGAAGGTGAAGCCAACCAGCAAAAAGGAAAGCTGTTGCTGCTAAAGATAAGAAAATTGAACCAATATATAAATCTTGGTTTGTACGCATACCAATAGTATACCACCACTGGTAAACACCAGAAGTTGCAATATTAACAGGACCAGAAGCACCACCACGTGTAAATGCTTCAACCGCAGGTTGCAATTTAAAAAAAAATTTGGACTATATCTTTAACCTTAAAACAATATTAATATTAAAACAGCCAAATTCGAAAGTCTTTAAAAACTCGAATGACGCTGACTGACTATTTGTTTGTTTTTATTTTGTTCTTTTCAAATATTCAAGACTTTCAAATGAATGGTTTTTCAAACATCATTTAAAAGCCATCTTATAGAGTGTCTTTTTCAATAAAATTTGGTGGTAATGACCACTCCTTCCACTCTTTTTCAAATAAAAGCCAAGCTTTGTATGTTTTACTCTCTGGCGGATGTGTATAGGCGCGGATTTTTCTCAATTTAAAAAATTTATCAAGAAGAAAAAAACGTATTTTTTTATGACTTCGTAATGGATAGCGCTTTACATAGTCCTGAAAAACCAAAATTTGTTCATAGCTATAAAGATTCCACTTATATGTATTTAATCGTGAATCATATTGAATTTTACCGTCAAATATTTTTTGAAATATTTCGCAATCAATGGCCTGTTTATTGGAGACACTAATTGTTAGTTGAGGATAATCCTTTTTAAAGGAATAGTCAATAGTCCCATCACCGTCAAAAAATCCTGCAAACCAACCATTATTTGAAGTAAGTCTTTTTGGTTGTTTCATTGGAATATCAAAATGATTACACATTTTTTCAATTTGACGGAGGCGAATTGAGTTTTGACAATTTCCATTCAATAAATTTATAATTGTTAACATACCTTGTTTATGATGTAATCGATATCTAAAAGAACGAGACTTTGATCTTAGTTTGATTGAACCACCGAGTTTTTGTTTAATTTGATTTAACGCATATTCATCTGAAAGATCCATTGTTATTTCTAAACTTGTATAACCTTTAGAATTGATTAAAAGACAGCCATCTGCGTCAACTAAACCTGCAAACCATTGAATCCACGCGATTTCGTCGCGATGTTTTTTTTTAGTTTTTTTGGTATATTTTTATAGGTTTTCAAAGGTTCTGTCTGAAAGTTTTTATTTAACTGTATCATGATAATTGACGTAATCCTTGTTTTAAGGTTAGTGGGCGTGTAGTCTCTGAGGTTCCTACTAACTTGCTAAGAGCTTTTGTTACCTGCTGATTGTAAAATCCAGATCAAAATTTTAACTTAAGTGGGGCCTTGGTTTGGTCGCTTATACTTAAGTATTTGATAGGTTATTTTTAGTTTCCAGCAAATAGCCCACTGCACTTTTTCCCTTACGAGAAAAAGGGGCCAACTTGACCAAAATGCGGGTCCCAAATTGCGTGTGCAATTGGTCGGATATTTAATGGGTTTTGTACCCATTGTTCAAAGTTACCTTGCCAAGCTACGTGGAATAAGTTACCTGAAGTCCATAAGAAAATAATTGCTAATTGACCAAAATGTGATGCGAAGATTTTTTGGTATAAGTTTTCTTCAGTCATACCATCATGACTTTCAAAATCATGAGCAGTAGCAATACCAAACCAAATACGGCGCGTTGTCGGGTCATTAGCTAGACCTTGACTAAATTTTGGGAATTTTGTTGTTGCCATATTAAAAAGATTAATAGAAAACATTAATAAATGAATTACGTTTTTATTTTCTCTTATTTAGAAATTTAATAATTAATAAATGACGAGAAAGGTAATTCGACTCATAACTTTAAACATTTTTAGAGAAAATAATAAGTTGACTTCAAGTCAATTCTATTGACTTAAAAACTTTTATTTTTTACTACTTTTTAATTATTAATCACATCAATTTAAATGAGATAAAAAATAAAAAAACAAACTGTTTAGTTTATTTTGACTTTATTCTCTCTATTTTTTATATAATATAATTAATATATTATCATAAATTATTCTAATTAAGGGGCCATCGTTTTATTTTTATATTTTATTTATTATAGCATTAAAAATTTATCGGAAAGACCAAAAATTGAAATCAAATCAATTTAATATGTTTATTTAATAAAAACGGGACTGACGGGACTCGAACCCGCAACTTCTACCGTGACAGGGTAGTGCTCTAACCAATTGAACTACAATCCCTTTGTACATGTTTATTTTTATATATATTAAATTATAATTAAACATTTATTTAAAGTCAAGTTTTATTTAATTTTTTATTTCTCTTATTATAAATAAGAGAAATAAAAAATTAAATAAAATATTAAAAATCAAATTAATTAAAGAATCCATAGCTATGTAATCCTTTACCTAGTAAATTAACACCTAAATAACAAATCCAAATAATAATAAAACCAAAACTAGCCAAATACGCTGATTTTCGTCCACTCCAACCTTTGGAAATACGTGTATGCAAATAAATTGCAAAAATTAGCCAAGTAATTAATGCCCAAGTTTCTTTTGGATCCCAACTCCAGTAAGAGCCCCAAGTTTGATTAGCCCAAACAGCACCTGATAAAATACCGATAGTCAATAATGGAAATCCAAACCCTAAAATACGATAACTTAAATTATCTAAAGTTTTTGCCAAATTTGAAGAGTTTGGATTTACTAATTTTTTATCTTCTAAACTATTATTTAAGGAAGTTAAAGTTTGATTTGTTGGTAAACCAATACTATTTCCTTGAAATTCAATTTCAGTTAAGTTTGCTGGGGTTAAAAATAAGTAAATAATTGAGAATAAACATCCACATAATAGGGTTGCATAACTTAAAATCATTACTGTGACATGCATTAAAAGCCAATTTGATTGAAGTGCTGGAACTAATGCTGTTGAGGTTTTTAATTCTAACGGTAAACTAAAAGTTGCAAACGTGTTTAATAATAAAATTAAAGGACTTAAAATTGACCCAAGTAGTGATTCAAATAAAAATGTTTGTTCTTTTAAAAAAGTAAAACTTGTTAATCGATCTTTAATATTTTTTGTTTGACTTGTATTTTTAGTAATTAATTTTGAATTTAAAAATAATAATAAAGTTGTTAACACCCACGATAAGAATAACAAAGATTCATATAAATTACTAAGCGGGAAATGACCAGATGAAAACCATCGTAACACTAAAAAACCTACTTGTAAAAAACAACTTAAGTAAGTAAGTTTATTTGGTAATGAGTTTAGTGATTTTGGAAGAAATAAAGCAGATTGTAACCAATAGAAAAGCGTAACAAAAAATAAAAGAAAAAAATTAATATTAATAATATTATTTTCGATGATATTTGTAGACATAGATAAAATTCCTTTTTAAATATAATATTGAGTGTTTTTAATATAGTTTAAAATTAAAGTTTTGTTAATTAAAATTTAAAATAATATGTAGTGTTAAATATGTAGTGTTAATAATTAACTAAAAACTATTTAATGTAACCCGCAGAGAAGAACAAACCCGCAGGAAAGAACAAAATAAAAAATTTGTGAAATTTTTTATTTTTTATCTCATTTTAAAAATGACGAAAATAAAACGATTTTATTTATTAAAAACTCAAATAGCTTTATTTGAAAAAGCGAGCAGAGGGGTCGAATATGGTTTCACTAAAAAATAAATTTTTAGCTTCCTACTTTAAAAGCATCAATAAAAAAACCTAATAATAACCCAATCTTATAAAAATTTAAAAATTTTAAAAAATGTTTTTTCTTACCTAATTTATTAACTAAAAAAATATTTGAAAATTTTTGATTTTTCGTTGTTTTATTGATTCTTAAATCAGTATTTAATTTAGTATTTTTTTCAAAATTATAATTATTGTTTATTTTCAATTCGTCTGGAGTAATCAAGTTAGAAAAATTATTTGGTTTGTTAGACGTTTTTTTTGAAAACTTATCATCTTTTTTATAATTTAGATAATTTATAAATTCAATAATTAGTATAGTAGTCATAATGATAAAACCATCCCAGTTTGTATAATTTCTAAAATACCCTAAAAAAGTCCCAAATAAATTTCCACAAACAAAACCTAAAAAAAGAGAAAAGACAGAAAATGTTAAAATTTTTTTAAAGATTTTTATTTTTGCTTGATTATTAAAATTTATTTTGTTTAAAAGGTTAAAGAAATTTGTATTAGAATTCATATTAAAAAATATAGTTATAAGTCAAATGTTAAAGTGACTTTTTTATAATCCCAAGATAAATAGTAATGATTTAGTTATAAATTATCAAAAATCAGAAAGTTAGAAGTTTTAATGCTTTTTTTTAACAGTAGAATCTGTGTATATACAATTTAATAAAACTATTGGAAATATTAAACTTTTTTGGAAAGAATAAAATAAAAAATTTGTAAATTTTTTTTATTCTTTATCCATTTTTCATTTTTAATAAAAAAAATTTTAATTAAAAAAACAGAAAAGGGTGTTGGAAAGATTTAAAAGAAATTGCTTTAGATTAATTAATAAATTTAAAAAGCTCTTTATCTTTAAAGATTAGATTATTAATTTTTTTTTATTTAACAATTTTGATAATTTTTAATAAATGAAATTAGATTTGACTAAACTGGTTATCATTAAAAAGAACAAACTAAAAAAGTTTACAAACTTTTTATTGTTTAGTCATTTATTAAAATTTAAAAATTGTAAACTATTATAAAAAAGCTTAATTTTATGTTATAATTCAAAATATTATTGAAAATATTCATCTATTTTTGAAACTAGATTTTTAAGCTTTACGTTTTTAAATAGTTAATATTATTAAGCCCATCTTTTGTTTTTATTAATTTTTCATAATAAAAACAAAAGACAGATTAAGAAAAGAAGACAATGTCTTGAGGAAAATTTATAAAAATAAAATATTAAAATAAAATATTAAAATAAAATATTAAAATAAAATATTAAAATAAAATATTAAAATAAAATATTAAAATAAAATATTAAAATAAAATATTAAAATAAAATATTAAAATAAAATATTTTTAATAAGCTAATCCCATACTACGTGTTGTTTCAGAACCTAAATAAACGCGAACACTTAAAAAATCTGTTGGACATGCTGATTCACATCGTTTGCAACCTACACAATCTTCCGTACGTGGTGCTGAAGCAATTTGAGCCGCTTTACAACCATCCCACGGTACCATTTCTAGTACATCAGTAGGACAAGCACGAACACATTGTGTACAACCAATACATGTATCATAAATTTTAACTGCGTGTGACATAAGTTTTATTAGTTTTAGAAATTTTATTATAAGATTACGGATTTTTGTTTTGTTTTTAATAGTAATATGTTTGTTTAACTTTTCAATCCTTTTGGTAAGCTTAAATTAAAAAAAAATTAAAATAGTTTAATCATTCTTATTATAACATAAAAAATTTTATTTGTAATTACTTTTAATGATTTTTTCAACTATGATTGCAAATATTGTTTAAATAATCATAATTTAAAATAAAAATATAAATTAAGTATACCTGGTTTGACAATCTATTTTGGGTTTATTATACTAAAATTCGTTGAATACACTAAATAAACAAAAAGCTTTTTTTGTTAACTAACAACTATCACGGAGAGTTTGATTCTGGCTCAGGATGAACGCTGGCGGCATGCTTAACACATGCAAGTTGAACGAAGCTAATTTTTAATTTCGATTAAAAGCTAGACTTAGTAGCGGACGGGTGAGTAACGCGTAAGAATCTACCCTTAGGAAAAGAATAACAACTGGAAACGGTTGCTAATACTTTATATGCCGAGAGGTTAAACAGGTTACTGCCTAAGGACGAGCTTGCGTCTGATTAGCTAGTTGGTAGGGTAAAAGCCTACCAAGGCAACTATCAGTAGTTGGTCTGAGAGGATGATCAGCCACATTGGGACTGAGACACGGCCCAGACTCCTACGGGAGGCAGCAGTGAGGAATTTTCCGCAATGGGCGAAAGCCTGACGGAGCAATGCCGCGTGAAGGATGAAGGCCTGCGGGTTGTAAACTTCTTTTCTTAGAGAAGATAATGACGGTATCTAAGGAATAAGCATCGGCTAAAAAGTTGGCCCTCAATTCTGTGAAGAATTGCGATTAAATTCGGCTCATAACGGTGAAACCCAAACGATCAAGGCTAAAAATTTTTCAATTTTAAATGAGGCGTGGGCGATACCGTGGGAAGGTTTATTATTACTTAATGAGATTATGTGTGACCTATTGTTAACTCAATTTGAAGAAGCAGTATTTTTAGGACATTTACTAGGAGATGGTCATATACAAAAGCGCGGTCAATCTTTTCGTTCAAAAATTTCTCATTCAATTAAACAAAAAGAGTACGTTGAGTGGAAATATGAAAAATTAAAACGGCTTTGTGATCAAAATCATCCACCGAAATTAGTAATTAATAAAAAAGCAAATGAACAGAACTATTTTTTTTATTTACAATCTGGCAAATATTTAAAGAAATATCATGACCTTTTTTATCAACCTTATCTATGGACTTCTTCGGTAGAAGATAAAACAGCTAATGTTGTTCAAAAAATAAAGTATAGGAAAACAATTACACCAGCTTTGATAGAAGCATTACCTAGTGATCCTTTGTTATTAGCTGTTTGGTTTTTAGACGATGGAAGTAGTCGGAAAGATGTTTTTAGTGGTAAATTAGCCACTCAAGGTTTTTCAAAAGAAGAACAATTTCTTTTACAAATGTATTTATTGAAAAATTTTGGTATTAAAACACAACTTGTTTTAAATAGTCGTCAAAAAAAGCAGTATTATCTTTCTATTCCATCAAAAGGAAGTCATTTTTCGAATTTTGTTAAACTCATTTCTCCTTTTGTTAATCAAATTGAGTCTATGAAGTATAAAATAAGTAACCCCCGTAACGACTGAGGAAACCTTACATGCTAAGGAAGTACGAGATAGATTCTTGAGGCTTCAATAAAAGTGATAAATTTAAATGTTAAATTTAAAGATAGATAAGAATTTATAATACGCCGAACTCTTATAAACTTTTTCAAAAACGTATAAGAAGATGGTATAGTCTGTGCCAAGTGAAAGCTTGGATCGTTTAATAATTTTGTTATTATTTAAACACACGAACCCTGTGCCAGCAGCCGCGGTAATACAGGGGATGCAAGCGTTATCCGGAATGATTGGGCGTAAAGCGTCTGTAGGTGGTTTAGAAAGTCGATTGTCAAAAACCAAGGCTTAACCTTGGGCCGGCAATGGAAACTTCTAGACTAGAGTATGGTAGAGGTAGAGGGAATTACCGGTGTAACGGTGAAATGTGCAGATATCGGTAAGAACACCAACGGCGAAAGCACTCTACTGGGCCAAAACTGACACTCAGAGACGAAAGCTAGGGGAGCGAATAGGATTAGATACCCTAGTAGTCCTAGCCGTAAACGATGGAAACTAAGTATTGATCTCGAAAGAGCGCAGTACTGTAGCTAACGCGTTAAGTTTCCCGCCTGGGGAGTATGCTCGCAAGAGTGAAACTCAAAGAAATTGACGGGGGCCCGCACAAGCGGTGGAGCATGTGGTTTAATTCGATGCAACGCGAAGAACCTTACCGGGGATTGACATACTACGCATTTCTTGGAAACGAGAAAGTCCAAACGTAGATACAGGTGGTGCATGGCTGTCGTCAGCTCGTGTCGTGAGACGTAGGGTTAAGTCCTGTAACGAGCGCAACCCTTATTGTTAGTTGCTTTTAGGAAACTAATAAGACTGCCAGTGATAAGCTGGAGGAAGGTGAGGATGACGTCAAGTCAGCATGCCCCTTAAATCCCGGGCTACACACGTGCTACAATGGTCAGGACAAAGAGATGCTAACTCGCGAGAGTACGCTAACCTCAAAAACCTGATCTCAGTTCGGATTGCAGGCTGCAACTCGCCTGCATGAAGCCGGAATCGCTAGTAATCGCAGGTCAGCTATACTGCGGTGAATACGTTCCCGGGCCTTGTACACACCGCCCGTCACACCATGGAAGCTGACTAGGCCCGAAATCGTTGTAAACGCCTAAGGCACAGTTAGTGACTGGGGTGAAGTCGTAACAAGGTAGGGCTACTGGAAGGTGGCCCTGGATCACCTCCTTCAAAAGAAGAAAATATTTATTTAATATTTTAGTATTTCAAAAAACATAGCTTTACTATGTTTTTTGAGGGCTATTAGCTCAGTTGGTTAGAGCGCACCCCTGATAAGGGTGAGGTCACTGGTTCAAATCCAGTATAGCCCACCAATTAATTAATTTTGTGGGGATATAGCTCAGTTGGTAGAGCGCTGTCTTTGCACGGCAGATGTCAGCGGTTCGAATCCGCTTATCTCCACTTTTCTTTAAATTTTTTAGAGAAAGATTAATTTAAGGTCAAATATATTAAGGCTTATGGTGGATACCTAGGCATTCAGAGACGATGAAGGGCGTGGATACCGACGAAACGCTTCGGGGAGTTGGAAACAAGCTTTGATCCGGAGATTCCCGAATAGGGCAACCTATAAAACTACTTATTGAATTCATAGATAAGTAAGAGGTAACCTGCTGAATTGAAACATCTTAGTAAGCAGAGGAAAAGAAAGCAAACGCGATTTCCTTAGTAGCGGCGAGCGAAATGGAAACAGCCTAAATCCATTTTAATGGAGGTTGTGGGAAGAAACATTAAACTAGTTCAAGTTTTAAAACGAAGCAGCTGAATCCTGCACCAAAGATGGTGAAAGTCCAGTAGTTAAATAAAGTCAGAATTAGGTTTCTTATCCCGAGTAGCATGGGACACGTGAAATCCCGTGTGAATCAGCGAGGACCACCTCGTAAGGCTAAATACTCCTGAATGACCGATAGCGAACTAGTACCGTGAGGGAAAGGTGAAACAGAACCCCTGGAGGGGAGTGAAATAGAACATGAAACCGTAAGCTGACAATCAGTGGGAGCGAAAGTGACCGCGTGCCTGTTGAAGAATGAGCCGGCGACTTATAAGGAGTGGCAGGTTAAAGTTTTTAACTGGAGCCAAAGCGAAAGCAAGTCTGAATAGGGCATGAGTCACTTCTTATGGACCCGAACCCGAGTGATCTAACCATGGCCAGGATGAACCTTGGGTAACACCAAGTGGAAGACCGAACCGACTGATGTTGAAAAATCAGCGGATGAGCTGTGGTTAGGGGTGAAATTCCAGTCGAACTCGGAGCTAGCTGGATCTCCTCGAAATGTGTTGAGGCGCAGCGGTTGATGATGGGCTATTTAGGGGTAAAGCACTGTCTCGGTGCGGGCTGCGAAAGCGGTACCAAATCGTTGCAAACTAATAATACTAAATATGCTTTCCATCAACCAGTAAGACAGTGGGGGATAAGCTTCATTGTCAAAAGGGAAACAGCCCAGATCACCAGCTAAGGCCCCAAAGTGGCCGCTAAGTGATAAAGGAGGTGAGAATGCCGAGACAACCAGAAGGTTTGCTTAGAAGCAGCCATCCTTGAAAGAGTGCGTAATAGCTCACTGGTAGAGCGTTCTTGCGCCGAAAATGAACGGGACTAAGCGGCCCGCCGAAGCTGTGGGATTGAAAATCAAACATTTTGAATCGGTAGAGGAGCGTTCCGCTATAGGGTGAAGTAGTAACGTGAGTTATTATGGACGAAGCGGAAGTGAGAATGTCGGCTTGAGTAACGAAAACATTGGTGAGAATCCAATGCCCCGAAAACCTAAGGGTTCCTCCACAAGGCTCGTCCATGGGGGGTTAGTCAGGACCTAAGGCGAGGCCGAAAGGCGTAGTCGATGGAAAACAGGTCAACATTCCTGTACTGATTTAAGTTTTGTAACGAGGGACGAAAGAGGCGGCGACTAGCTAGATATTGGTATTCTAGTTGAAATTTTAACCTGTTGAGAGATTGAAGAAAAACCTTTCTTGAGGGGAGAAATGATCTTGCAGCTGTTTTTATTTTTTAAATGAAAATGATTGCTTAGTCTTAGTCATATTTCCAAGAAAAGCTCGGATTACTTTATAATTTAAATTACCTGTACCCTAAACCGACACAGGTAGGTAGGTAGAGAATACTAAGGGGCGCGAGATAACTCTCTCTAAGGAACTCGGCAAAATGGCCCCGTAACTTCGGGAGAAGGGGTGCGAGGTAAAACTCGTCGCAGTGACCAGGCCCAGGCGACTGTTTATCAAAAACACAGGTCTCCGCAAAGTCGTAAGACAACGTATGGGGGCTGACGCCTGCCCAGTGCCGGAAGGTAAAAGAAGTTGGTTATTCCTTGGAAGAAGCTGACGACTGAAGCCCCGGTGAACGGCGGCTGTAACTCTGACAGTCCTAAGGTTAATAAACGATATTATGCTCATCTTTTAAAAGATACATCGCTAGCTTTAGTAAAACCAAACTAAATGCTGGAAACTCCCCGAAAACACTACTCTACTATTGTGCATATAGCAATGCATTGGTGCTTCTATTTCTAAATAGTTTGTTATTCAAGTATTGAAGATACAATATGTGATAATGAGAGTGATATGAGGACAATCAGCAGGAAAGACGAGTCTTTTATAATTAAAAGTTCGAATCCTCAGAGACTATACGTTTGGAGATAAATAATGACACAACTAGAATCACAATGGATTACCGGTTTTGTAGATGGCGAAGGTTGTTTTTTTGTAGGAATTAACAAAAATTCAAAAATGACAACAGGATTTCAAGTTTTACCAGAATTTGTTATCGTTCAGCATAAAGACGATGAACAAATTTTACATGCTTTAAAATCCTTTTGGGGATTTGGAGTAGTAAGAAAAAATAATGGAGATAGACAATGTTATCGTGTTAGAAGCTTTACTCATTTACAAAATAAAATAATTCCTTTTTTTGAAAAACATAAACTAAAAACAAAAAAAAATCTTGATTTTTTAAAATTTAGAAAAATTTTACTAATGATAGAAAGAAAGCAACATTTAACTGTTGAAGGATTATTAAAAATTGATTCTATTCGATTACAAATGAATCAATCTGACTCAAAAAAACCAAGAAAAAAGCTTTTGCTTGTTGATGATAAACTAGTTTTTGATTATGATTTATCTAAGATAGAGTCCAGCCTTTCTTGAAAAAGTTAGGATATAACTGAGCGAAATTCCTTGCCAAGTAAGTTTTGGCCCGCACGAAAGGCGTAACGATCTGGGCACTGTCTCGGAGAGAGACTCGGTGAAATAGAAATGTCTGTGAAGATGCGGACTACCTGTACCAGGACAGAAAGACCCTATGAAGCTTGACTGTAGCTTGGAATTGGATTCGGGCTCTTTTTGCGCAGTCTAGGTGGGAGGCGTTGATCATAGGTTTTCGGACCTATAGGAGCCATCAGTGAGAGACCACTCTGAAAGAGCTAGAATTCTAATAGCACTCCTTGAATCAGGATGCTTGACAGTTTCAGGCGGACAGTTTGTCTGGGGCGGATGCCTCCTAAAAGGTAACGGAGGCGTGCAAAGGTTCCCTCAGGCTGGACGGAAATCAGCTGTAGAGTGTAAAGGTAGAAGGGAGCTTGACTGCAAGACCAACAAGTCGAGCAGGGGCGAAAGCCGGCCTTAGTGATCCGACGGTACCGAGTGGAAGGGCCGTCGCTCAACGGATAAAAGTTACTCTAGGGATAACAGGCTGATCTCCCCCAAGAGTTCACATCGACGGGGAGGTTTGGCACCTCGATGTCGGCTCATCGCAACCTGGGGCTGTAGTCGGTCCCAAGGGTTGGGCTGTTCGCCCATGAAAGCGGTACGTGAGCTGGGTTCAGAACGTAGATTCACTGCGTTGATTCATAGTAATATGAATCTAGCATCGGCTTATATCGGTGAAGCCTTCTTTAGTTGAACTGACTAAAATGGTAATACCGAGGGAAGAATAAATATAGTTGAATAACTCATAAACGCGAATGACTCAATTAAAAAAATTACTACCAGAACAACTTGCATATATTGCAGGTTTTTTAGATGGTGATGGTTGTATTAATGCTCAAATAGTAAAAAGACCTGATTATAAACTAAAATATCAAATTCGAGTTAGTATTACATTTTTTCAAAAAACAAAATCCTATTGGTTTTTAATAAAGTTAAAAAAATTGTTAGGATGTGGAACATTAAGACAACGGCCGGATCATATGTCAGAATATACAATCGTAGGTCCTTCGAATGTTGAAAATATTTTAGTTTTATTAAAACCTTATGTTTTATTAAAACAGCCTCAATTGAATGTATTATTAGAGCTAATTAAACAAATGCCCAAAGTTAAAAATGATCCACTAACTTTTTTAAAGTTATGTGAACAAGTAGATCGCTTTATAGTTTTAAATAATTCTAAAAAGCGTCAAATTACTGCTGAAACAGTACGATCAGACCTTGGCTTAACAACTAATTTATTCCCTGTAGAGACTGAAACTAAATCAAAACTTTCCTAAGTGTTTGATTTTAGTTCGATGATTTAAGAGGTTTTTTAAATCATAAAACGCCGACTCCTTAATTTAAGGATGAAGATATAGTCCATGCCTTTTGGAAACATAAGGATTTTACATGCGTGAGACAGTTCGGTCCATATCCGGTATAGGCGTAAGAGCATTGAGAGGAGCTCAACATTGTACGAGAGGACCCGAAGGGACGTACCGATGGTGTACCAGTTCTTGTGCCAACAGGAAACGCTGGGTAGCTATGTACGGAGTGGATAATCGCTGAAAGCATCTAAGTGAGAAGCCCACCTCAAGATGAATGCTCTCTATCAGATCGCGGCAAGACAAGCCGATGATAGGCGTCAAGTGAAAGACAGTAATGATTGAAGCTGAGACGTACTAATTGATCGACAGATTTTGACCTAAAATTCTATCAAAATTTTGTTGCCCTGGCTTTTCAGCCGGGCAGCATTTTGCTGGTGTCTTAGCTAAATTGGCACAACACCAATCCATCTCGAACTTGGTTGTTAAACAATTTAGGGGTAACAATACTTAGGGGGTAACCCCTCGGGAAGATAGCCTGATGCCAGCTTACGTTAAACAAACTAACTAAAGTATAAAAAAAAGTCGAGAAAAGAAGGTATAAACTAACCAATCAATTTTTCTTTTCTTTGAATCGATTGATAATTTATATTGATAATTTATTTTCATCGCTTTGTATTTTTTTTGTATTAATTTATAATAATTTTTTAAAAACAAAATACTATTAAAAACAAAATATTATTTTATTATTTAATAAAAACTAGAGTGAAAGACTTAAAATTGTTTTTATAAAAAATAACATGTCTTTTATATTTTTTAATAAACAACTTTTTAATCAGTCCTCTTCTTTAAAAAAAGATTTTAAAACAAAATTATTTTTACGAAACTCAAAAAACTTTAGATTAACAAACTCAAATAGTCTAAGGACTCTTGTCAAATCAAATAATATACAAAACCATTCAATTTATTCACCTACCTATGAGTTTCAAATTCCAAATTTTTTAAATGTTCAACGTTCAAGCTTTCGAGAATTTTTAAAAACAGGTTTAATTAATGAGTTTGAAAATTATCATCGAATCAAAAATTCAAACGAATCTATTGAGTTAATTTTTTATCCAAAACAATATAAATTAAATCCACCGAAATGGAATCCAAAACAAGCTATTTTAAAAAGAAAAACCTATGCTTGTCAGCTATACTTACCAGTTCAATTAATCAATCATAATACCAATGAAATGATTTTACAGTGGGTTTTACTTGGAAATTTACCATTAATGACAAAAAACGGTCATTTCATTATTAATGGTTCACCAAAAATTATTATGAACCAAATTGTTCGAAGTCCTGGTGTTTATTTTCAAAAAATATTAAAAAAAGATCAAAAATTGATTTATTCAGCTGATTTTATTGCTCAACGCGGTGCTTGGTTAAGATTAGAAGTTGATAGTAAAAAAGGTGAAATTTGGGCAAAATTAAAAAAAACTCCTAAAATCCCAATTTTTATTTTTTTACGTTGCTTAGGTTTAAATTTATCGGTTTTAAATAATTATTTTCAATTTAGTCAACCAAATATCAATAGTTTTTCAAACAATAAAATTAATCTTACACAATCTTCGCAAAATCTTAAGTCTTTACAAATGAAGCCACGACGTGAAAAAATAGAGTATGCACAAACTTTTATAAATTCAGAACAAAATTTTTTAACTTTTTGTGAAAAACTTTATCCAAAAAAAAATAATTTAGAATTAAAACCAAAGTTGGGACAAAAATTTTTATATCGAAAATTTTTAAATCCACGTACTTATAATTTATCAAAATTAGGTCGTTTAAGAATTAATCAAAAATTAGGGCTTCAAGTTTCTTTAGATCATACTATTTTAACTGCTCAAGATATCTTATTTGCTTGTATTTATCTAATTGAGTTAGTAGAAGGAGTAGGAATCCCTGACGATATTGATGATTTAAAAAATCGTAAAATTAAATCTTCGGGGGAATTAATTCAAACTCAATTAGCAACAGGGTTAATTCGGTTAGAAAAATCAGTGCGAGAGAAATTAAAGCAAATGTCAAATTTTGAAATTTCGGAAAAAATACCCCAAACTCATTTAGTATCGAATCAAAGTTTAAAACGACAATCACCTTTAGATAAATTATTAACAATCAAACCGATTAATAGTAGTTTGCGTGAATTTTTCGGAACCAATCCACTAAGTCAATTATTAGATCAAACAAATCCATTAGCTGAATTAACTCATAAACGTCGATTAAGTTCATTAGGACCCGGTGGAATTAATCGTGAAACGGCGGGTATGGCTATTCGAGGTATTCATCCTACACATTATGGTCGTATTTGTCCAATTGAAACACCGGAAGGTCAAAATGCTGGCTTAGTTAATTCTATTACGATTTACTCAAATATTAATAAAAAAGGGTTTATTGAAACCCCTTTTTATCAAACTTATAAAGGTTATATTTTAAAGACAAAAGATCCATTATTATTTTCATCAGATCAAGAAGAAAAATTAGTTATTGCACCTGGAGATATTAAAACTTCCCTTTTTCATTTTTTACCTCCAGGAGTTACCCTTCCATCACGTCAATTAAAAGAATTTAAACGCGTTAATCGAAATCAAATTAATTATATTGCGCTTTCACCCATTCAAATGATTTCAGTCGCAACTTCACTTATTCCATTTCTTGAACACGATGATGGAAATAGGGCATTAATGGGATCAAATATGCAACGTCAAGCTGTGCCAACAATTAGACCAAGTAAACCTATTGTAGGAACGGGTTTAGAATCTCGCGTTGTTTCTGATAGTGAACACGGTTTACAAGCCAAGGTCAGTGGTTTTGTTTCGTATGTCGATGGAAAAAAAATTGTTATTCATTCATCTAATTTTTCTAAAGTTAAACAAACACTAACTACATTCAATGTCTCAAATCGCAATCAATTAAAAAATTATTTAATTAAAACAAAACAAAAAAAACAAAACCTTAAAAATCAACCCATTCGTTCTCATTTGTTTATTAAAAAAGGGTTAGATTTTTCGTTCCCTAAAGAAATGAATCAAACTCCAGCTGGACAATCGAATAAGAATCAGTCTACCTATTTTAATTTTCCAATAAAAAACTCAAACCGTTCAAAAATTTTTGTTTCATTAAAAGCGTATCAAAATACCAAAAAACTTTATTCTGTTTATAATCAACTATTTACAAATCATTTTAGTGGTCAATATGAAATTTTCAATATTTTTGCTTCTAAAACATTAAAAACACAATTTGAGTTAAGATTCAAACAGAGTCATGCTTTGACGACTAGTAAAAATAAAAATTCTTTTAATAAAAAACTTAACTTAACTTCGACAAATTTAGTTAAACCTTTATTTTCTAATCAAACGTTAACTCTTTTAAAAAAATCGTCTAATAAAATGGCGTTATTAAATTATTCTAGTTTTGTATTAAAATTTATTATTAACCCTTCTATTTTAACAAACAAAACTATAAAACCTTCTCAACCTCAACCTCAACAAAATTTTTTAAAGATGAATGAAAAAAACATGTTTTTAACTTCATCAAAAACTAATTTTATTGGACCGTATAAAAGAATGTTAAATAACAAAGGTAAATCCGTCTCTTTAACAGCGTTTATAAATGATCAACTTATTTTTAAAAAGAATCAATTAAAGCCTGTAAATTTTCAATATTTAAATTTAAACTATTTCACGTTATTTAATCAAACGCAAGAAAAAACGTATAGTAAAGAAAAAGATTCTCAACCGACTGTTTTTTCTTTTCTTAATCATCAAAGTTTAGAAAAAAAACAAACGCAAGAACAAGATTTTGAATTTAAAACAGAAAAACTAACAACCTTTTTACCAACGAAAAAATTTCTTCCATGTGGAATTTTAAATCATTCTTTTTTTAATTATAAGAATAACTCTAAAAACATTGCTAATTCAAATCAAATAAAGCAATTGTTAAACGGAAAAAAACAAAATAAAATTTTTTCTACTACTTATTTTTTAGATCCTTTTCATAGATCTAATCAAGATACTTATTTAGTTCATCGTCCTATTGTTAACCAAGGTCAATGGGTAGAGAAAGGTGATTTATTAGCTGATAATTCAGCAAGTGTGCAGGGTGAATTAGCTATTGGTCAAAATATTTTAGTTGGTTATACTCCTTGGGAAGGTTATAATTTTGAAGATGCTGTTTTAATAAGTCAACGTTTAGTTTATGAAGATTTATTTACCTCTTTACATATTGAACGTTATGAAATAGAAATCCGAGATACACAATATGGGATGGAAGAAATAACAAACCAATTACCAAATCAAACCAGTATTCCAAATTATTTAGATGAAACTGGAATTGCTAAAAAAGGAACGTGGGTTCATGAAGGTGATATTTTAGTTGGTAAAATTGCACCACTAGGTCAAAAAACACTCTCACCGTATGAAAATTTATTATACGATATTATTGGAAAACAAAGTCCGAAAACACGAGATACTTCATTACGTGTACCGCGTGGTGTTCATGGTAGAGTCGTTCATATTGAAATTTTACAAACTAATGAAATAACTTATTCAAATGAAAATAAGTTAGCTAAACAACAAGTCGAAACTTCTAAAAATTTAAGATTTGTTAATGATCAATCAAATCGCTTAAATTTAAATACATTAAAACAACTAAAACAACCGGAAACTTTTAATGCTCAAAATGAAAACCAACAACCGCATCAAATTTCTAAAAATATTTTAAAAACTTTAAATAATTTAAATTATTCAAATTTAAAAACTCAGGCACAGTCAAAGAGTAAGCCTACTAAAGTTCATATTTATTTAGCTGAAAAGCGAAAAATTCAAGTTGGTGATAAAATTGCAGGGCGTCATGGAAACAAAGGTATTGTTTCTAATATTTTACCTCAACAAGATATGCCTTATCTTCCTGATGGAACACCTTTAGATTTAGTACTAAATCCGCTTGGGGTTCCTTCTCGAATGAATGTCGGTCAAATTTTTGAATGTCTTTTAGGATTAGCTGGTTATTACTTAGGTCAAAATTATAAAATTCAACCATTTGATGAACTTTATGGTTGTGAAGCATCACGAAGTCTGGTTTATTCAAAACTATATGAAGCACGTTTAAAAACAGGGCAAGAATGGTTATTTAATCCTAATTATCCAGGAAAAACCCGTTTATTTGATGGTCGAACAGGTGAATGTTTTGAACAGCCGGTTACAGTTGGTAGAGCTTATATTTTAAAATTAGTTCATTTAGTTGATGAAAAAATTCATGCTCGTTCAACAGGGCCTTACTCTTTAGTAACACAACAACCATTACGTGGGCGTTCAAAACATGGTGGTCAACGTGTAGGTGAAATGGAAGTTTGGGCATTAGAAGGGTTTGGAGCGGCTTATGTTTTACAAGAATTATTAACTATTAAATCCGATGATATTCAAGGTCGTCACCAAGTCATGAATTCAATTTTAAATAACGATACCATGAGTTTTGGAACGCCTGAATCATTTAAAGTTTTAGTTCGCGAATTACAATCACTATGTTTAGATATATCCATTTATCAAATTGGAAAAAATGGTAAACCTACACAAATTGATATTATTAAACTTCCTTAATTGATATGCCTTTATAAAAGATATACCTTTATAGAAAAAACCCGAAAGGCTTTGTTATTTAGTTATAATACTTGATAAAACTTTTTAATAAATAAAAAACGTTTAAATTTTTTATTTTGTTCATTTCAATTAAGAACTTATGTTTTGTTTCCCTCGTAGTTGTCATTCAAGTTTATTTATCTAAGAATAACGATAAAAAAGCAATCTTATAAAAAGGGAAACAAACTTTTTTGTTTAGTTTTATCATCAAAATTTTTTTATAAAAATTCAGTCGTATTTAGTAATCTTTTTCAAGTCAACCTGAAACATATTGGATAAAAACAAACTGTTTGGAAAGAACAAAATAAAAACAAAATCTTTCTTTTGTTTTTATTTTGTTCAAGTTTTATTTTTTATCCATTTGTTTTTATTGTATTATTTTCAACTTATTAAAATTATATGTAAAAATTGAAGGAGATTTTTATGAAATCAGATTTATTGATTAATCAACACTCAGAACCCGAATTATTAAAATTACAATCGATTCGAATTTCTTTAGCCTCACCCAAAAAAATTAAACAATGGGCTAAACGTACATTACCGAATGGTGATATTGTTGGTCAAGTAACAAATGCTCAAACAGTTAATTATAAAACTTTAAAACCTGAAAAAGGTGGGTTATTTTGTGAAAGAATTTTTGGGCCCGTTAAAGATTTTCAATGTGCATGCGGTAAACAAAAAACAAAAACAAACTCAAAAGTTTGTTCTATTTGTGGTGTCGAATATATTTCAGCTCGTAGTCGTCGTTATAAATTAGGTTATATTCAACTTGTTTCACCGGTGACTCATATTTGGTATTTAAAGGGTTCAACGAGTTATATTTCTTTATTATTAAATATAAAGAAAAAGAATATTGAAGCCTTAACTTATTGCTCACAAACCCTTTCTGCAAATGTCAAGTCATATAAACATGATTTAACCTTTAAAAACTTATTTCCACTTATTTCATTAATCAATTATCCACCAATCAGTAAAAAACCTACGCAATTTGGGTTTGATATGAATCTAAAAGAAAATCTATCTGATCAATCGAAAAAACATAATTTAAATAAAAATGAATTTTCCGATTCAAAAAATGATAATCTTGCAAATCCTAAAATAAATTTTATTTATGAAAAAAATTGGTTAGACTTTATTTTAACTAATCAATCCACTAAGTCTTTTCAAAAAAATCAGCTAACCTCATCAACTTTCGTTCCTATTTTAATATGTACCCAAGTTGAAAAAATAACAGCCAATAAAGAGTTAACGTGTTTAAATTCAAAATATTTTGAAAATGCTTTCATTTTTGCCAACATCGCTTTTTTAACGACAAAAAATTTAAATTCAGGTATGGTTGAGATGAATTCTTGGACAAGTCGTTTCGGGGCTAATCAATCAAAGCTTTTTGGATCAAAGAGTTTAATTGATTTTTATAAAGATAATTTGACCTTGGATATTAAAAAAGCAACATCATCGTTAATAAAAGAATTTGACCTTTTAAAAGAACAACCTTTAATCCCGACTGAAGAATTAACGACACCCAATTTTGATTCAAAAAACAATTTGGATCAAAGTACTAAACAAAGACTTTCCTCTCTCTTACCAAGCGCTAACCTTTATTCAAATTCGAATTTCTCTAAACTCGATTTAAACTCTAAACAAAAAACTCTTTTAAAAAATAGATTAGATTTAAATTCATCAAACTTAACGAGTTTAAATGCCTCTATTTTAAAGTTTCAATCTGAATTAAAATCGACTTTTCAACTCTCTCAACTGAATTGGTTTCAAATTCAAAATTTTGTTCAAAATTTAGATTTGTTATTTTTGACGTCATTAAATGATCAATATCAATCATCTGAATCAATCATTTTTAAAATCAATAAAAATAAGTTTTTATTAAAAAATTCTGAATTTCAATCTAATTTAAAACCAAAAGAATTTCGAGAATCAGTAAATCAAAAAACTCAATGGATTTCTAGTTTAACAGCTCCTCCCAAATTTTTAATTCAAAAAATAAAAATCTCAGAAGTAAAAGAAAATCAATTAGAAATTGAAAAAAGTTTAAATTTTCAAAAACTTAAAGCATTGCGAAGAGTTTCAAGTCCTTTACCAAATTTACTACTAACTGTGAATTTTAATATTAAAGGATTCGTTTCCCATGATTTTAATTTAGAAAAGCAAATTTCTTTTAACCCAGCTACTGAAAGTTTTGAAAATGATTCATCTTTTTATAATGAAAACCAAAAAGACGTTTTAGAAAATGAATTCGATACGAAGCTTACAGGTCTTTTTGAACCATTAAAAAATCCATTAGGAAATAGAAAATTTCGTTGTTATTTAGCTTCAAAAACAGAAGCCACGATAAAAAAAAGTTTTTTAACATCGCAACTCAAACTAGAAAACCCTTTAAAGGAATATCAGGACTTATCAACTAATGATTTTCAAATTCAATCTAATGTAGCATCAAACATTGCTTTAAAGAAAAAAAAACTTATTCATTTATTTTTAACTTTTTCAACAAAATCAACCAATCCAGAAAAATTAATCAATGATTTTTTTGGTACTTATCATTATCATACGTTTTATTTTTTGAATTTTTTCGTTAAAACAAAAAAACAAAATGAGTTCACTGTAGACTCGTCTACACACTTTTTAAAAGTCCATCCTTTTTTTAATGCTTTTTATAGTAATGATTTTTTATTAAATTTAAAAACAGAAAATTTACTTTTTAAAACGATAAATAATCAATCTAAATCTGGGTTCACCGAAACTAAAACATTGATCAATATTGATCAAAATTATTTAAAAGACGAATCAAAAAAAGAAAAAATAACGAATACATTAAATTCTCTTGTTCAAATACCTTTTCAAACTAATAAAAAAATTAATCAAAATTCAACTCATTTAAATCAAACAGATTGGATTTTTGAAGAACAAAAGCAAAATACGATAAAACAAAAAAAAGTTATTTATCAAATGAATGAGTTTGATAATCTTATTGAAACTCACTTAATTAATAAAAAGCCTAATTTAATTAATAATTATTATACAATACCTCAATCGTTTCTTTGGCGCCAACAAATTGATTGGGATAATTTTTTAACGTATATGACTACAATCGCTGACGAAAATGATCAAGTCATTCCGTTTTATACTGAAAGAAGTATAACTTTTGATTTACCATTAACAGGTGCAGTGGCGGTAAGAAATTTGTTACGCCGTTTTAATCCGCCTTTTGGACAAAAACAATCAACAATTAACTTGTTAATTCCGCAAATTAAAGGAAATATTTTAATTTTAAATCAACAAATTCAAAACCTAGAAGATTTTTTTAAATTTCGTGCTTTTTTTATTAAACAAAAATCAGATAAATCAGCAAATCAATCACAATCTATTCCAGTGATGAACAAAGCGTTTATAAAATTGGTAACTTTACGATCATTGCGAGCAAAAGCTTTTCGTCGATTAAAAATGCTTCGTCCTTTTAAAACACAACAAATTCGTCCAGAATGGATGATTCTATCTGTTTTACCAGTTCTTCCCCCTGATTTAAGACCTATTTTACCTTTAGATAGTCAACAGGTAGCTGTTTCCGATTTAAATAAACTTTACCAAACAGTTTTATTTAGAAATGAGCGTATTAAACGTTTTTATCGTGATTACTATTCTTTAAATTTTTCAGAAGAAATGAGATACGCTCAACGTTTAGTTCAAGAAGCTGTCGATGCTTTAATCGAAAATGGTAAAGGAGATTCGACTCCAATGACAGCTTCGAACCAAAGACCATTAAAATCTTTATCTGACATGGTAAAAGGAAAAAAAGGTCGTTTTCGTCAAAATTTATTAGGTAAACGAGTTGATTACTCAGGTCGATCTGTTATTGTTGTTGGTCCTCAATTAAAATTACATGAATGTGGTTTACCCAAAGAAATGGCAATAGAATTATTCCAACCCTTTTTAATTCGTCAATTAATTCTAAAAAAAATAACACGTAATTTCATTAGTGCTAAAAAATTAATAAAAGCAAAGCCTTCAATCATTTGGGGTATTTTACGTGAAGTGATGGAAAATCGACCTATTTTATTAAATCGAGCACCCACTTTACATCGATTAGGTATTCAAGCTTTTAAACCTAAACTAGTTTCGGGTCGTGCAATCTTATTACATCCACTTGTTTGTCCAGCTTTTAATGCGGATTTTGATGGTGATCAAATGGCTGTTCATGTTCCCTTATCTTATCAAGCTTGTTCTGAAGCATGGAAATTAATGTGGGCACGGAATAATTTATTATCTCCTGCAACTGGTGAACCTATTGTTGTTCCAAGCCAAGATATGGTATTAGGTTGTTATTATTTAACAACCGTTGATTTAATTAAAAATCAGTCACAACTTAAAGCATTAGCCGCTTTTGTTAAAACAAAAAAAGCTCAATTTGAAGTTGAAAAAACGCAAAATTTTAGTCATTCTCTTAATCATTCTGACGTGACTTTTTCAAAATGGTTATCAGTGAACCAAGATTTGAGTGATAGAAAAATAACCTATTTTAGTAATATTGAACAAGTTTTACAATTATTAGCACAACAATCAGTTGATTTACATACTATTATTTGGTTAAAATGGCATTGTCAGTTTGAATTAAATTCGCGTTGTGAAAAACCTTTAGAAACTCGAATCGATCAATTTGGAAATATTATTCAGATTTATAATGAATTTCAAATCCATTCAAATTTCAAATTCAGAAATAAGTCTTTTTATATTAAAACAACGCCTGGACGTGTCTTAATAAATCAATACATCTACGATTTAATTAAATAAATTGAGACAGAAAAATTTTTTTATTATAGTTATTTAATTTGACTTTATAAAAAAAATATTGATTAACTTTTTTCAAAGTTATTTTTTTATTAATCATTTACTTCGTGATTTATCTAATTTAAATTTTTAGATAAAGATAATCTTGGTAAATTTTCCTTAAACGCCTGTTCTTACAGGTTATCTAGTATTTTTTAATTTTTAATATGGATAAAAAATAAAAACAACAGAAAAAAATAAAATTAGAAAACAAACTCTTTTTTTTGTTTTTTATTTTTTATCGGGGAAACGAACAAAATCAAAAACAAAAGAAAAAAATAAAATCAGAATGTGTTTGTTTTTGATTTTGTTCTTTACAATAATCAAATTAAAAGTTAAAAAATAGAAATTTTATTTTATTTTTTAATATGAATAATCAAAACCTAGTTTTTCGAGTTTCGCTATTAACAAAGAAAAAGCAAAAAAAACAAAATAAGAATGTGTTTAGTTCATCATCAGCAACCTTTATTTTTAATACAACTCAAAGACCTACAACTTTCATAATGTCATCGTCTCATTGGTCAACAATAATGTCTTTTTCTTCGGGTTTAAGACGTCAATGTCAAACACAAAAGACGCTATCGTCTAGTTATCTATTTTTAATTTCAAATAATACGTTAAACCTTTTTCCAATAACTAAAACTTCGGTTTTAAAAAATGACCAAGACACTTTTTCTACTGGATTGACCAAACCAATGAACGAAAATACACAATCTATTTTTTTTAATCGACCTTTTGATAAAGGTAGATTAAAAGCATTAATTCAATGGTCAATCAATGATTTTGGTGAAAAGAAAACAGTTGATTTAGTTGAGAAATTTAAAAGTGTTGGCTATGCTTATGCTACTAAAGCGGGTATCTCTTTAAGTATTGATGATTTAAAAATCCCACCTTTAAAAAATCAATTGTTAGTTCATGCAGAAGAAAAATTAGATTTAACGCATCAAAATGTAGAAAAAGGTTATTTGACATCCATTGAATATTTTGTTCAAGTTATTGATACTTGGAATAAAACGAGTGAACAAATTAAAAAAGAAGTTATTGAAAATTTTAAAGCAACGGATGTTTTAAATCCTGTTTATATGATGGCTTTTTCAGGTGCTCGTGGAAATATTTCTCAAGTTCGACAACTAGTTGGGATGCGGGGTTTAATGGCTGATCCACAAGGTAAAATTATTGATTTTCCCATCCAAAGTAATTTTCGCGAGGGGTTAACTTTAACAGAATATGTTATTTCATGTTATGGAGCACGAAAAGGGGTTGTTGATACTGCATTAAGAACAGCTACGTCGGGTTATTTAACACGTCGATTAGTTGATGTTGCTCAACACGTCATTATTCGATTTTATGATTGTGGAACAACAAGAGGGGTTTCTTTAGTTGAATTAAAAAGTGGAACAAAAACTGTTTTAAAACTTACAAACCGTTTAGTGGGTCGGGTGTTAGCTGAAAATATTTATAGTACAAAAAACAAAAAAATTGCTAAAAAAAATCAAGAAATTACAACAGAACTTGCGCTTTTAATTGAAAAAACCAAAAAATCAGTTTTAGTACGTTCACCGTTAACTTGTAAAGATAAGAATTATGTTTGTCAACTTTGTTATGGTTGGAGTTTAGCACATAGTCGTTTAGTTCCATCTGGTGAAGCTGTTGGGATTATTGCTGCGCAATCAATTGGTGAACCAGGAACGCAATTAACAATGCGAACTTTTCATACTGGAGGTGTTTTTTCAGGAGATGTTTCAGATGAAATTCGTGCACCATTTAATGGACATATCTATTTTCCAACTAGTATTCCAGGCAAATTAATTAGAACAACGCATGGCCAAATTGCGTTTTTAACAAAACAAGAAAGTTATTTGATTTTAAATTCTCATTTAATTGGCTCAAGTCAAAAAGATTCAATTGAAATACAACCAGCCGTAAAAACGTCAAAAACGTTAAAACAAAAAATTCAATTACCTGCTTATAGTTTATTATTTGTAAAACAAAATCAATTTGTTTTTGAACAACAAGTTTTAGCTGAAGCAGCAGCCTTTTTAACAACAAATAATCAAAGTATTGAATCTTTTCAAACAGTATATTCAGAACTTTCTGGGGAAGTTCGTTTTCAAAGTAGTAAACGTATTCAAAAAATTAAAGATGCTTCAAATGAAAACAAAGGAAAAGAGAATGTAAAAACGATTTTTAATCCAACAACAATATCGCAAACGGGAGAGTTTTGGATTTTAGCTGCACAAAAACAAACTATTTTAAAACCTATTAATTTATTTATTCGTCCCGGTGATTTTGTAAATACAAATGGTTTTTCTTTTGTGTATGAATCCATTAATTCAAATTTAAAATTAGAACAAAAGATTAAATCAAACATGTTTTTAAATCAAGAAAAACAAGTCAATCACCTTATTGAAACTAATAAGCAAAAATTGATTTGTTTTTCTAACTTTACACGAAATTTAATTTCACAAACAAAGTCGGATTTATTAATCAATCATCAAATTTATTTTAAAAACTATAATTATTTTTTATGTTTTGATAAACAATCAACAAAACAAAATAGATTAAATTTTCTTGTTAAAAAACACACTTTAAAAAATGATTTTCATTTAACGCAAAACCAAATAAGTGCTCAATTTAATTTGAGAAAAAAGACGTCAAACACTTTAGAATTCCAATCAAAAAACCAGTCCTTTTCTCAAATAAAATCTAGTTTTAATAAATTAATTATTGATAAAACGACACCTAATTTAATTAAACAAACTTCGTTTGTATCAAATTATCAAACAAAAACAGGTGGTTTTGGCTTGCGACAATATTTTTTTGGTTCATTTCATCCAACAAATAAATCTAAAAAATATTATAATTTAAAAAATTTAAATTCTAGCAATTTTAATTTTGACACATTAAATAAACAATTTGGTAAACTGACGTTTAAAGGCCCTAAAGTTTCAAGTTTTATTCAAACTATTCCTAAAAGCCCATCGAATACACAACGTCAAAGATTTTTATGGTTTTCAAAAAAACAAAAATTAGTTTCAAGTTTAGCTATTAATCAAACAAGTCAAAAAGACAAAGCTCAAGCGAATGATTTAAACGAAAAAGGCGATAGTTTAATTTTTTTACAACCACTTACTTTTCATTCGAACTCCATTAATCAAACAGCAATCCCGTCTTATTTAGTCAATTTTTCTAGTTTAGCTTTTCAAAGATTCGAAAATTCAAACAAACTTAATGGGCATTTAATTTCAAGAAACCAAGAAAATTTAGGTTGGCAGTCTTTGAATTTTTTTAATCAAAAATTGGAATCAACTGAAGTTTTAAATAAAAAAATCATTCAACCTTTAATCATTGGGTGTTTATCAAAGAATTTTAACGATAATGATACACTTATTTCTCAATTAAATTCGTCAAATTTAGCAAATTTAATATTAACACATTTTGAATTCAATGAAAATTTTAACCCATTAAACAAAAAAGGAATAAAAAATCCCATTCACTTAAAAAAAATCACTGTTCAAAAATTTCTTATTAAATTCATTTTTGAAAGCTTTGAACAAAATTTTTTAAATTTAAACATTTTAAAGACCACTTTATTTAAACCTGAACTTATTTTTTGTTCTTTTTTAAAAAGTATGAATTTATTTTTACTAGTTAATGAAAAAATTTTATATCATAATGACAAACTATGTTTGGACTCAAGATTTTTACAAGAAAATATTTTTGAAACAAAACAACAAAAAACGTATCAAATTAAACAAATAGATCAAACAACCAGCAATTTTGGATCTATTTTAATTCAACAAAATTTAAAAGGCTATGATTTGAAAACGTCAACTATAGCTCTGTCTTCGTTACTTTTACTTAATTGTGTTTTTTTTAAAACAAACCAATTGAAAACAACCGCTGATCAAATCCATTCTGGTAAAAAAAGCACAATTAAAATAGTAAAGTTTTATAATTTAACTTGTTCGAAAAATATAACGACAAAATTTCGTTATTTACTTTTAGATGAAAAGATAGCAACCTTTAAAAATTTTAATAAATTAAAGTCTACCCAAACAATAGTAACTTTAACAAATTTAATCAAACAGGCTGATCAAAAAAATCTTCAAGAAGCCGCTTTTTTAAAACCAGAATTAAAAAATGGATTAAAGCTTGAAAATTTCATTGATCAATTAAGTCAAAATCATTCTAACCAACAACTAAAAACGACATTTACGTCGCAAAATCAACTTAAAACAAAACTTTTTTTACCTCATTTAATAAACAATGCTTTGTCAAATGATAAATTAAAACAGAAACTTTTTAACTATTTAACTTTTGATACTGGATATTTAACATCACAAGTTTTTCATTCGAAAGTCAATTTCTTCTCTTTTATTTTTAATAAAAAGCAACATCGACTTGGAAAAAGTCAAACTATGAAAAATGCTTTTAATGAAAAATTTTTGTTAACAACGGTATCGGGCTGGCTTTTTTCTGTTTCAAATGCTTTCCTGGCTATTTCAAGTCACAATAAACTTTTTTTTACTGGACATAAAATTTTAAATGATCTGACATTTGATAATTCTATTACTTTAACACAATATTTTCCTCTTAGTTTTAAAAATTTACATTATTCAGAAATTCAAAATTTATGGAATACCATTCAACCTTTAAATTTCGAAAGTTCAGCGTTTTCAAATTCTAATTGGACTAAAAGGATTCAACAAAATTTTGCATATATTTGTTATTCTTCCAATGCTTTTTATTATCAAGTGGAAAAACCTTTTTTAAATTCTTTTGATTTAAATTTTAAAAAATTTTTAACACCTTCGTCTTCTGATGGACAGTTAACAAAAGTTTTAAAACAAAAAAGTTTAATGTCAAGTGAGTTTCGATCTCAAGATCAAAATCAATATTATGATTTTCAAACACTTAAAAATGTTTTAAATTTTTATTTTTCTAATTTAAGTCTTAGTGTTAGTAATCCTTTACAACAAAACGATCAAACCAACCATGAATGGATTTATCCTGATAAGTTAATTGAATCAAACACAGGACTTCCTTTAAAAGCTTGCAATTTAAACGTTTTAAACTATTACTTACGACTGATCAATTTCAAAACTTTAAAATTGCCTTTTGTCAGTGTTTCGTATGATCAATCGATGATTTCTTATCCAACCAATTATAAAGATTTGTTTAGTTTAACCTGTGTCGATGTGATGAACCCACAACAAAAATTAAATCGAAGTATATCGATTCAATTAGAAAATTATCAAATCAATAGAATCACACGTTATAAACCGAAGTTAAATATTCAAAATATTGAATTATTAAAAACTGAGAGCGATCAATTAAAAATTAAATTAATGAGTCCAAAATATCAAAACTTTTTAATTGTTCAGAAAGCAACACAATACCATTTAAATAAAACATCTTTAAAACGTTTTTCGAACGCTAAACTTTTATCGTTAAGAGAAAAAACGGGAGCACTTATTCAAACAAAAAACAGTAATTTTAAAATTAATTTTGTTACAAAAAAACAACAATTAAACACGTCTCATTTTTCTAATTCTTCTCTTTTTGTTACCATTAAAAAGAAACCAAATTTATTTGTGTTAAATAAAGATGCAATAAAAACAAAAGAATTAAAAAATAAAAAAGTTTTTTCTAAAACAAATTTATTTTCAAAGCAAAAATTTATTTATTCAAGCCGAAATCGACATATTTTGAATTTACGAACTCAAATTTTAGCAACCCAGCTGTTAACATTGAAATTTTCAAATTTTTATGAAAAATATGTTCAAAAAACTAACTCAGCTATTATTAAACAGAATAAACAAAAAGTTTCTCAGTTTTTAAATTTTAAAGTACAAAAAATGCCATTGATTTCTTGGACAGGTTTTGAGTCTAATGTTAGAAAAGCGAACTTACAAAAACAATTTTCTTTAATTCCGTCTCAAAACTTAAATAAAATTAGCTTTAACAATGAAAAACTAGTCAATCAAAAAACAAACTTACAAAGTTTTTTAGAACAAAAAATATTATTTAATTTTGATCAAACTGATCAAAAACAAGGTAACTTTTTTAGTTCAAAACTAGATAAATATAAACAACTTCATTATGAAAATCAAAATAAGTTAAACAAAACATCTCTTTCAAATTGGCAAAAACAGACGTTTAAGAAACGCTTATTTGCTCGTTCAAAATGCGCAAATCAGTTTGATAGACAAAACAATAACAATATTTTTTATTATGGTTTTAATTTCAAAACGCAACATACAAAAATCAATCACTTTAATAATTATTGTTTAAGTTTAAAAAAAATGATCACGGATGGTCAACTCGAAAAACCAATTTGGAGTTATTCATTTGTTCCTGAAGTCAAACAATTAACTTTAGATAAATTAAAATTAAATCGTTCTAATTCAAATTTTCTATTATCAAAAAATGCTACTTATTGTTATTTAAAACCTTTCAGTTTTGATTCTGATCAAATTCGATTACGCCAATTTGGTGGTTCGAGTTTGTTTATTTTACGAAACGAATTTGAAAAAGTAGAAAAAGTAAGGATGAAACAAAATAGTTTTGATTCTACACAAAAAATTAACTTAAGTTGGGTAACACACAAAGTTTTTTCAACTACTAAACCAAGCCATTTAATTCAAATTCATTCAAAAATCACTGATCAAACTTTTCATATGCTAGTCAATAAATTTGCAGTTGAACAATATTTAACAAGTCATATTAAAACAACATCCGCAAATCTTTTAACAACATATACAAAAGCGCAATCAAGTGCCAAGTTAATGAAGTTAAAAACAAGAAGCAATCAACACCTAAATCGTTCACCATTCACTTTTGAATTAAAGAAAAAAAATAAACAACCTTTTCACCAATTGAATAAAAGTCAATTAAAATTTGGTTTAAGTTTATTTAAAGGTGAAATCTTATTTGCTTCAAATTCTTTTGGATCACAATTAGATTTTATGTATAAAAAACGTTGTTTTTCAGAAATTCATTTTTTAACCGATTCAGATTTATTAACATGGGATGTTTCTTCTTTAACACATAATTCTTTTTTAAACCAGCCTTTAAATCAAACAAAAAGTTCAACTTTACCTAGTTTGAATACGAAAAACAATGTTTTTCACGTTAAATTAGGTCAATATTTACGATATGGAGCAGAAATTCTTCCAGGTTTTGGAATTCCACAATCAGGACAAGTTTTTTTATTAAGTAAAAACGAATTTGTTTTAAGACGAGCAAAACCTTTTTTATTAGCTTCTGGTGGGATTTGTAATTTAAATCACGGTGAATTTGTTAATTCACAAGCTCCACTTTTAACTTTAACTTATAAAAGTTTAAAAACAGAAGATATTGTCCAAGGTATTCCAAAAATTGAACAACTTTTTGAAGCTCGAGAAAATATACAAGAAGAATCAAGTTTAAATCATTTAGTTAAAACACAATTTTCTTCTTATAAAAAACTGTATCCAAAAAAAGAAGCAGTTCGAAAAAGTGTTGAATATATTCAACAGTTTATTGTAAATGGAATTCAAAACGTTTATCAATCTCAAGGTGTTAACATTTCGGATAAACATATTGAAATTATTGTCAAACAAATGACTTCGAAAGTTAAAATTACGGAACCGGGAAGTACAGGTCTTTTACGTGGTGACATTGTATATTTAGATTGGATTGAATTAGTGAATCGTGGATTAAATGGGCGTAAAGCTCAATATGAACCATTAGTTCTTGGGATTACTAAAGCTTCATTAGAAATGGAAGGTTTTATTTCTGCTGCAAGTTTTCAAGAAACTATTAAAATTTTAAGTAAATCTGCAATTCTTCAAAAACGTGATTTCTTAAAAGGTTTAAAAGAAAATGTTATTTTAGGTCATTTATTACCAGCTGGAACTGGTTTTGAATTACCTTTTTAATAATTTAATTTGAAGATTTAAAAGTTAAACAAAAAAATTTGAGATAAAAAATAAAAAATTTGTAAAACTTTTTATTTGAGTTATTCTTTCCAAACAGTTTGTTTTTATTTTGTTTTTTTTCTTTTTTTAATGACGCTTTAGTGCTTATGGCTTTGAAAAATCTAGATTGTCTTAAACTGATTAATTACATTGAAAATTCTTCAGAATTTC